TCGCCTTTCTAGCCTCTCCTTCTTGCTTGCTTACCTAGCTCTTGTCTTAGTGACTCCTCCTCTTTTCTAGGTTTTTTTCTGAGAATACGGTAGATTTTTTATTTGCCAATGAATTTGATCCGCTCCGATTCGATCAATAATTGGATTCTTGGCTAGAGAAAGGTTTTGTGACATGGACGCCCAGCCCTTATCGGTCGGTCGGTTGGCCCACCTAACAGATGATGAGATTCTCGATCGATTTGATCGAATTTTAAAAAGTCTTTCTCACTATTCAGAGCAGTGGAGCTTTCGATCAAGATGTTCTCGCCTCCCATCTAAGGAAAGCATAGAGATATATGGGACAGAAGAGGATGACCCCTCAGGTGATGAGGAGTTCAAACGTGTGTTCGATCGGTTCGAAGAAAAATCGAAGGCTATCACTGAAGATGTGAACTTGGGAACTCCTGAAGAACCCAATATCACAAAAGTAAGTGCGTCTCTTTCCTCTCAAGAGAAACAAGAGTATACTGAATTCCTCAAGCGAAATGTCCAAATCTTCGCATGGTCCTACGAAGATATGCTCGGACTAGATCCTGCCCTGGTGGAACATCGCCTCATTCTTAAAGAAGGCGCGAAACCTGTCAAGTTGTTTTTAAATCACTCCATCCTGACATTCAACATTCGGTCAAAGAGGAAGTAACCAAGCTTTCGCAAGCTGGTTTCATTCGCACAGTGGATTACTCAGACTGGATTTCCAATATAGTCCCTGTGGCAAAGAAAGACGGCCGCGTTCGTGTGTGCATCGACTTTCGAAATCTCAACAAGGCTTGTCCAAAAGACGACTTCCCTCTCCCAATCATTGATGTCTTGGTCGATTCAACGGCCGGGCATGAGAGGTTGTCGTTCATGGACGGGTTCTCAGGTTACAATCAGATCAAGCTCGCAGAAGAGGATCAGACGAAGACCTCCTTCATCACGCAATGGGGACTTTCTTTTACAAAGTTATGCCCACAAAAAGCCTCAAAAACGCTGGGGCAACATATCAAAGAGCCATGACAGCCATCTTCCATGATCTTATGGGAGACATCGTTGAAGATTACGTTGATGACATCCTTGTCAAATCAAAGACTGCAAGTCAGCATATTCAACAAGATCGCTCCGCGATTATTGCAGTATCAGCTGCGACTTAACCCTCAGAAGTGTGTGTTTGGAGTCTCATCAGGCAAGCTCCTAGGGTTTATCGTTAGCAAGCGAGGTATCGAGGCTGATCCGATCAAGATACGCGCCATCATCAACATGCCGCCACCGCGCAATATCAAGGAGCTACGAAGCCTACTCGGACAACTACAGCCCCTTAGACGCTTCATATCCCCACCCAGCAAGTACCTGGTGTGAATCTATGAACCAACTACTCAAGAAGAATGCCGACGTTCGAATGGACCGATAAGTGTCAAGAGGACTTCAGGAAACTGAAGATGTACCTCATGAACGCACCTGTCTTATCACCACCTGTGCCAGGAAGGCCTCTGCTCCTCTATGTTTCTATCACTGAAACAGCGCTAGGGGCAGAAATAGCTCAACATGACGATACTCGTCAGAAGGAAAGGGCAATTGACTACCTTAGTCAAACCCTATTGGATTATGAGACCCGTTACACACAGATAGAGAAGCCCCTATTACGTGACGGCTCGCTGTGGTTTGGGCAACTCAAAAGCTTCGCCACTACATGCTATCTCACTCCGTCAAGTTACTGGCTCGAATGGATCCTCTCAAATAGTTATGTTCGAAAAGCCGGCAATCACAGGGAGAACCGCAAGATGGCAACTACTTCTGTCTGAGTTTGACATCACTTATGTCACCCAGAAGTCGATCAAGGGGCAGGCTGTCGCCGATTGTCTAGCCAATTTGCCAGAAGAATCATATGAACCAGTTCGAACCGACTTCCCAGATGAAGACATCCTCTTCGCAACCGAGGAGGAAGAAAAAGGAAGAACATGGACATTATTCTTTGATGGCGCGCTCAACGAAAGAGGGACTGGTATAGGGATTGTCCTTCTCTCACCAGAGGGGGTCATTATCCCCAAAGCTTACCAACAGGCATTTCCGGCAACTGACGTTTGTTGCCGAATATGAGGCCTTCATCGCAGGCCTCACCGCGGCACAACAATTGCAGGCCGCATCCATCAAAGGTTAGAATATGCAATTCTAAATTGGTCATCAGCCAGGTCTTAGGGTCGTGGAGGACTAAAGAGCCAAGGCTCATGCCTTACCCGGCACTGGCTGAGCGCTTGGTTAAGGAATTCGAGCATGTTCCTAGAGAAGAAAACAGGCTGGCCGATGCCTTGGCAACATTGGCCTCTGTTGTTATGTGCCTCTCGGATCAAACAAGGACAGGAAGTCAAGCTCACCCGGGAGATAAGGCCGATAAACAACCCACATTCCTGCCTCCAGTCCAGATGAGCAGAGGAAGATATTTGATTCAAGGAGGGAAGTTCATTACTGATGCCCCCGGTACCACCTCCCAATTATCCGCCGAGTTCAAGCATAGCAGATTGGGGGAAGAAGAGAGGTATGAATTACTCATCTTGCTTCAAGATGCACCTATAAAGACGGATAAGTAGCTCGACCAGTGAAGATCTCCCAGCCTTTAAGAGATAGGGGTGAAACGGCAGTAGTGTCCGTAGTTGCTTTCAGGCTTTCGACTTTCTTGTTTAAACTAACTCTTCTTCTTCCTCTTGCTTGGCTTGGCTTTCCTGTTCTAGTTACTAGTTACTAGCTTTTCTCTTCCTTGCTTGCTTGTTATTGTTATATTCAGTTCCTTTTTTCTTCCCCCGCCAAATTAGGGTTCACTTATTTCTCCTTACCTGGAAGCCTGGAAGCGGCTAGGCTAAGAAGAGGAAGCAAAGGCCGAAGAAAGACCTTCCACACGACTGCTCTTCTTTCCTGTTTGCTGTAACTGTAAACAGCCGATTTGCTTATTCAACAACTCTCTAATCAGTTTGGGCACTAGGCAGTAATAACTGGTAAGGTTAGTACGGACCCTTTTCAAAGGTCACTAGAGTGGCTCCCGTCTTTCCTCACTCGAGGTCTAGCTTTCCCTTGGATTACTTTGCATCCTTCCTGCTTGAAGGAAAGTGCCGCACTATTTTTTGCCACTCGGAGATAGCCTTTTCGATCTTATTGGCTTAAGCAGACCATTCGTGAGCAGATAAGATCAAAGAAAGCAACCTACAGTCCCATGCATACTAATGGGACAAGGAAGTGACATATAATACTAATAGAAGAGGAAGCTGGTATTCAATTAGCTAGGGAGGGAGACAGGGTTCCAAACCTTTGGTGGCACCCCACCCGCATATACACATCTAAGAAAGAGACTAAAAATTGCCAACTTATCACACTCTCCAATCATTCCACTTCTCACACTACGGCGACTAAGACTTTCTCAGGGCTCAAAAGAACCCTATTTTGGAGTGCCATCATAGGATAGGAGAACGGAAAGCTTGAGCTTTCGAAGTCATCTTTCCAAAGGCGAGTCAAAGCCATCGTGCGGCTTTTCAAGCCCGATCTTCCGAACCTGCTGCGTGAAAGCCCGATAGGGCATTCTCCTTTAGAGACCCTAATGACATTGACCAAGGGATCTTGATTTGATCCAATTGGTTTTTTAATTTCTACCGATTTCTTTGAGAAAGCCGGCATCAGTCTGACGTGAGAGAAGTCAGCACAAGGGAAGTCCCTCGAAGCCGAAGTAGGGTTGAGTCTCAGGAAGCGTTTAGGCCGGGTTCGAAGCATTCTTCAAAGACAGGTACAGTAGCAACTTCAATCTCAGGGGAATAAAATGGATAATCAAACTGCTAAGGTGAGTTTACTCTCCCTTTAGAAGATGGAAGTTGACTTACAAAGAAAAAGGGAAGCGTTGGTATAATATTTTGCAGTCTCAGTTCTTTCTTTAGTCAGGGAATTAGCTTGTTGCTCAAGGGAAGGATCTATGTAATAATAGTTTAATAAGGATTCTTCTAAGCGCTGGAGTCCGAAGGAGTGGTATCAAGCCTGCTCGTAGCTCACCCGTAACCCGTAAAGTAGGCAATATGTAATATTGTAGTAGGAGCCTCTTACTCCATCCGAAGAGGATAATCTCTATTAAGCTTTCTTTTTCTTCTCAGCCCAAGTTCAAAGACAGCTCGCTCAGTCGAACCGAACTTCGAATCCAATAAATCCAATGTATCATAGAAGGATAACCTGTGAGTTAGGGATGATGTAATTAAGAAGGATAAGCTGTGAGCTAGGGTAATATTCCATATTACAACGGTTCAGCAAAGACAGGTTAGAATGGTAATATAGATAGGTAGTTTGCTCACGAGCTGCAATCAATAGAAAGGGATCCACCCTAAATAGAAAGAAGAGGATCGGATCCACCTGAAGTAGTCAAGTCCCAATCAATGGAAGATGTGGACTCTCTCCGACCTGCGAGCCATGAAGATTGAATATGTGGAGTTCTGAAGTGGAAATCCATTAGTGGCATGAGAAGAAGTAGGGACGGGACTGAGGGAAGTCATTCCAGGCAAGAGAGCCAATCAGGGAAATCCTCCCGGTAGAAGCGAATAGACAGAAGTAGGAAATAAATTTTGAAAATATCTTAATCAAGATCAGAAGGCGAGATAGCAGTGTTCATTCAGGCAGGGGTTTCTACGAAAGACCCGATTGCTGACTCTTCTAGTGTTGTGTTCACCACGGGGATTGAACATCAGGGGAACATCAGGGGAAGAGGAGATGAAGATTGGGGTTCACCAGGCAAGAACGAGAGGTCCGTAGTGTGACAGGCTAGGTACGCCGCTCACCTGTATCAGTTATGGGGGCAGAAGTGGGAGCCTACTCAGGCCTACCTCCTTATTACTTCGTTCCTAAGAATAAAGTGAACCCTCACGGTCAAGAGTCAAGAAAGAGTTCTTCATATAATAAAGTTGCTAGCGGAGGTTGGGGAAGTGCTACACCTTCGTGCAACCTGTTTTCAGCCTATTTTAACTCCCACTCCTAAAAAGAGCCGAGTGGCGTTGGGAATTAAAATGTTGAATATTTAATAAAGTAATTAGCTTATAGTTAGGCTATCACTAGAGTGTGATAAACTAAGCGGTTATCTTATTCTATGGCTGATTCGCCAGGAGATTAAAAACAAATTGGCAGCCCGGTTTTGAAATCAAGCCAGGCATTTACACTCTCAAAAGGAAAGGTGTAGACCAGTCCATGGTCACAATATCATCACCCTCAATGACATAGAGCATCAGTGTGGTATGAAAATAGTAAGGCAGTCGAGAACTCACTTTGAGTTGTTTGCTCTCGAGCTACCTTATCGTACTTGTGCGGATTGATCAGATCCGCAAACCCCTTGTCGGCGTCAACGGATATTGCCCTATGACGCCCGGAACCGAAGCGAGGATCTCATGCTATCATTGAACGGCTACCGAACCGCCATACTCAGGTAAGCGGTCTCCGTTCCAAGTACATCAAGACCCCATAGCTACTTAGGGCCGCAACGCAATAAGGCTTTTCGCTCTAGTTGGGCAATGCAAGGAGGCCTTTTTCGCCATTCTTTCTAAATGAGAAAGTCTTCTTAGTTCAGTTCGGTAGAACATCGATGAGAGGATAATTTATTCACATAAACATATGACTGCCCCTCAATCGCCAGGTGGCTCGCTCCAAGTGCATGAGTTGCTTTGCTGGCTGGCGTAAAATTATTATACGAAACGGCCTCTTTCAGTGGTTCTTGCTTTCTCTTGAAAGCGGATCTGGTGCTGTCTCCTTCCTTCAGTTTGTTCTGATTACGATGACGGATACTCTATTCCGCCTATACAACTACCTTGCTTGGTAGTTCAAAATGGAAGTCTAGGTATCTGCTTAAGTGGTCTGCTCGTACCGTTCAAAAAATAAAGAGCTGCGCTGACAGGCGCTACCACGCTTCTCTCGCCTTGCGAGAGTGGAGACATTTATTTTTCAAAGGATAAATCGGAAAAATCGATGTCGCAAGATCGGTTGTTTAGCCTATTGATTCACTGGAGGGAAGGCGGTTCAATGCTTTTTGAGGGAAAAGCAGGCACAGCTCACGCACGGCACAAGAGGCAAGGAACTTTCCAATCAAATCGATCCCAGACACGGACCAAGGCGAGAAAGACCGAGTGAAAGGCATAGTAGATCGAATCGACTCCTGCCCCCTCTACTTCCAAAGTCTTCTTTCAGTCCTCAAGTCAATCAAGAGGCTAAACTTCAAGATCTGAGGAACCAACGAAGGAAAAAGCATCAATAGGAGGAAGGCCCGGTACTAATCCAATACAGCCCTACAAGCCCTCATAAAAAAAAATAAATTTGAGTAAGCACTCTTGAAAAAACCATAGGTTAATTCCTGGATCACCCGAACTTTTATCAGGTGCCGTACCGTAGGCTGGCAGGTAAAAGAAGCGGGAAGAAAAAAGAAAGTTTGGGATTGCTAAGTACCTACGACTGTGGAATGCAGGGTCGGGATGCCCCAGATATTTTTTCCATTTTTGGATGAGGAACTACTTCGTAGCACAGAAAACCGGACTCACCAAGGACAGCGAATGGATAGCTCTCTTTGACCTGACCTAGTTGTCTCCAACCAAATAAGGGCCAGAAGGGAGTATGCCAACGAACTCTTCTTAGAGACAGAAAGTAACCGTATCAAGCAGTTTCAATCTACGGATATGAGTGAGGTTCTCTTTCCTTCTGTGGAGTTGAGTTGAACTAGTGGCTCGAGGATTTTCAAACTACTCTTAGTTAGCCGAGGAAGAGGGGTTAAGAGACTCGGTTAACAGCTACTCAACCGAAGCTAACAAGGAAAGGCTGCACCAGAAGAAGATGCTTGACCGAGGGAGTTTCACTCAGTCTTTCTATTAACCGGTAATACGGAAATAGGGTAATCGGCTAGACGGGGACAGAGAGGCAAGCGAATCGCTTTTCGTAATCTCCAATCAATGGGCGTACCCCTCCCTTTATTAAAGATTAAGAAGACTATCGGGAAAAGGACTCAAAGAAAAAAGAGAATAGGGATCGGGTTTAGGGTCACAAACTGAATCAAGAACAGCTGCTCTTCAAGCCTATCCTATTTTCCTGCAGCTGATTTAACCGAACCCCCCGGATGGCACTGTCTGCTACGAATCGTCCGTGCGTGGAAATTAGCCCTCGTAAGGTCTTTTTTCCCTGGTTAGGACTCCTTAAATAAAATAACTCTTAAATAACATAACTTTAAGAGTACTGCAAAGCAGCAAGCTTAAGGCGACAAGTCTCGGGCTTTCCTCTTGCAATTAGTATAGGTATTCTTGACCTAATTCCTTCAAACCCTGAAATCGTAGACAAAAGTACGCAGAGAAAGAGCTTTGATTGCTAACCCAATCTGCGCGCGGAAAGGCTGTTTATTACAAATCATGTGCAATCCCTCGGATCAATCGTATGAAAGCAAAGCATCAGCAGGAGAAGCAGCATAGGAAGGTGAAGAGCACGCTTCCCTTTAGTAAGAGAATTAGTGGAGTTTCTTCGTTTTACCTATTGTTTCGCATCTCTTTAGTGGTAGGCTGTGAGGAGTCAGCGGAAAGGAGAGCTTCCCTCCGGTTTCCGTCCCGGCTCAGTGAGTTCAGTTCGTCCCGAACGTCAGGCTTCGAGACTGAGTGCAGCGAGGCTCGTTCTTCCACGATTGGTAGCACTCGTGTAAGGTCTGGTTTACTTGTTTCATCATCCATCTCCTAAGGGTTAAGAGAACTCTGCTGGCCTGAAGCCTATTTGTCCAATCATTCCCTTCCTACCTTTCCTGCTTTCTTAGTCTTAGACTTTCCTTCCGCGCTTGCCTTCATGCATCTCTATAAAGTTCGAATGCTTTTATGCTTTATTAACTGGACGAAGAGGGCTGGTAGACTAGTTAGCAGATGGATCCTTCTTTCATTCCTACTTCTGAATAGAAGTTTTATATTTATATATTCATAAATCCATGTCTTTTAAATCTAATATCGAATATCGATTCCAAAATTATTCTCTTCTTCCCAGACTGAACGGACTCTGCTTTTCTGCTAAGCAAAAGGATAGATGAGGCTTAGCCAAAGGGTTAACCGGCTTCGCTAAATCTATTAGGTTGAATCGTGGCAAGGCTCCTTGGTTCTTCGATCGTTAGAATTCAATCCAGCTCTAGGTTCGGCTAGAGCTACCTTGTTTCGTGCTTTTCTTCAATCCAGCTCCTCTCTGGAAAGATTCAGCGAAGGATAAGGCGGAATGAGAGAAAGATCAAGTAGTCTGTGGCTTAATGAACTGGTACTAAAGGTCAAATCATTGGTCCGGGAGCGAAGCTGCTTCTTTTGGGAAGTCTGGCTCGACTAGTTTGGAATGGGATGTGGAGGGGGTTTTCCCCGACAGGAGTCGTGCCTGAATCCTTTCTCGTTCTTCTCTTTTAGCTCTGGAAGGTGCGGCTGGATCACCTCCTTTTCAGGGAGAGTTGTTGGGTATTTCGCTTCCCTTTGCCGAAGACAGCCATGTTCGCTTACCTTGAATCAAAGAAGATCTCGTAAGTAGAAAAGTCTTCCAGTGGAGAAGATCAATCAAATCCGTTGTTCCTCCGTGCGCAAGTTAGTTTACCTCGACTAGAAGAAGGGGGGATCCTTATATCAAAGAAGAGGTAACTCGAATAAGAGTCTATGAATGAAACGAAGAACAGGTAATTGTCTACGCCCCAGGAAGTGCAGTCGCACGTTAGAAAATTTCTAAGCGAGTCAAGGTTAGCAAAGCTTTTCATGCGGCCAAGCAAGTACTCCTAAAGGGAAGCAGTTCGTTAGAGGAATCCACTGATTCTCATGCGCTGTAACTAGACTCTTTCTTATTAGCCGGCTCTTTCCCCACCCGGGGGTCTACTCTTAGAATGCGCACTCTGATATTTCTTACTTCATTGGGTCGAATCCCATAAGGCAGGAGCCCCATTCCCGAACTCAAGTCCATAGCTCCGTGATATTCCATATCTCCTTCGGCTGAATTTCTCTTATTTTATTGATTTTAGGCGGTATATACCACTGTTTCAAGTCAATAGAGGATATTTCCTTAGAAAGGCGTAATAATAATCTTTCTCAGTCTTAATTCCATCCCTAGACCAACAGCTTAGCTTACCTTAGCCGTACGTCCTACTGCTTACCTTAGCCCAACCATAGGTCCTACAGCTTCGATGGCAGAATGATTGACCGGGCCGCTTGGCCCACTTGAACTAGCAACCCTACCTGCTGCCGTACCTGTCTGTGAATGAACTTCTGGATATTCACCTACCAACACAACCCGGGCCACGCCGGGACTTTCTTTCGAAAGCCGGGGTCAGAGAACTCCTAAATGCAGTTCATACGCAACCCACCAAATTCTGGTTCCGACCACCCATCCATATTTTCTCCTTCCCTCAGGCACAGGAACGGGCACACTGATACCTCCAGCCAAGAGGAGTGAGAGAGAGCCCATTACCTTGTAGCCCCGCTTACTGACTAAATAGTGATAGTTCCAGCCGGATGGAGAAAGATTCGCAATTGGACTATTATTATATATATATAAGAAGGGTCTCCGCTCGAGTAGGTGCTTTGCTTTAGCCCAGCTCTAATCGATTGAAACCCTCTCTGTCTCTTTGCCCAGCTGAATAAGTATAAAAGACTCACTCGCTCACACCGTTGGACTTGAGCACTGACCCCTATTCTATTTATTCCCGCCTGCCCGGTCTTCCCCCTTTGGCTGGTAAGGACGGACCAAACTACTCTAGTTCCTATTAATAGAATAGGTCGGTTGATTGAATCATACGCATGTCTCCGGGCACTGGGCGTGGCATATTCTATACCATTGATATACTTATTTTTTACTTTCCTCTTTCCGAAAGCAAGAAGTTTCTAAGGATAGGTAGCAGATGTAGCTTCGAAGGGCGCTAAGTAGTTCAGTCAAGGGAAGAGAAAGCGAGCGCACTCATGAATATGAATACTCAATTTTCCTATAGTCTAGATCGTTTAAAACCAAGGTAGTCCGCCCGGTTATACCACGGGTAGGTGTAGCGGAGTAGATTATTTATGTAATCAAGGCATTATCTGGAGAAAGATTTCATTGTGAAGCTGATGGAAGAAAGAAAGCTAAAGCAATAACTTAATGAAGAAGTTCCGGCAAAGAACAACAGAACTGTGATTTCGAAACGATGCTGTATTAGCATTTTTAAGACCTGGAAAGCAAGTTAGACCATGTTTCATGGATCAAGGTACATAAAAAGGTAAAAAGGGTGCCTATCTCAATCATGGATAAAATGCTCCTTGCCAAGCAAGAGCGGTAAGCAAGAACCTAGGGGTATCAAGCCAGACGAAAGCGGTGAGATGGAGACTTTTATACTATTTCAAATTATCATCTCTATAGCCCTATGGTGCATGCCACTATGGTTACTTATTCTTCTCGCTTTCTCGAATCCTTATCATCAGTATGGCCCGTTACTATTAGAAGACTGTGAGCTACAGGATGAAAAACCAGACGTTGAAGCAACCCGGCTCGTTGGGAAATTCATGTTAGCTGATACAGCTTCTTAGTCTGAATCGTGGTTAGAGCGACATAAGCAGCCTTTACTTTACGACCGGACTTCTTTGTCTGCTTAGATGACCCTACATATACAAATGGAAGTGGTTTGGTTGTGTCCATGACCGATAGGGACCGGTTTCTTAAGCAAGATGGTACCTATTTCTAATGTAAACGGAATGGCATCCTTCCTCTTTTGACCGAGTATATAGGCATCTTTCTCCCGACCCTTCAATTCACACTTGAAGATATAAGGTAAGGATTGATAGTTCTGATTGGGGAATCGGTATCCTTTGTGGATCGAGGTATACACCTTGATAGCAGTGGTTGAGTGACTCAATTAGTAGCTTCTTGGTTCTGGTATCCGATCAAAGGCCCACTGTCTTAGCCATAGCGATCTGGCTGGCCATATTCAGTAGCGTTCGCTGATCTTTTTGAATTGGTTAGAAATCAAATAATGGAAGCAGGTGTCGACTCACGTGAAGAGACATGGTTCAAGTCCGTTGAGTGAAGAATGGGGTTCCTACATAGGAAGAACAGAGCGATGGGGAATCTAGGACACTGGGAGGAGAAGAAAGGCTCAGATAGGCGAAAGGCTGAACGAACAACTCGCAGTGACCCATTTCGAAGAAAATAGCTTCTGACTGGGCTGATGAATTCAGAGTTGGAAGAATGGAACTCTTGGCTGGTAAGACAGGGCTTGGTGCAGCTGGGCTAACTGTGCTTAGTGAAAAGACAGGATGTATTCCAACCAAATGCATTGGATTCTAGGAGGACTATAATGAGGAGGACGACAGACCCACTCACGATCTACTAAAAGGCAAGTAGCTTGATTGGTTCGAATCCAATTCGTGAGATGGCAGTGATCTTTAGCTGGTCATGGCCATAATGTGCTCTTTTCCTCAGAGCCGTCGATGTCGATAGAAGGAGGTTGAAAGCGGCATTCCTTCCAAATGTTTCGGGGGTAAGCCTTAGGTTCAATTCTATCTTTCTTGCCTATAGTCATCTTACCTTCTTCGTAGGAGTTTTAGCTATCTGCATTTCAGTAGTATCTCATTCACGTAAGAAAAGAGAATCAGTCTGCATGCTTCACAGCCCTCCTTGTCTGAATCAGTCAGAAGTAATCAAGGATCTTAGCCAAACGGTGACCGGCTTAGGCTTTCGCAAAAGCACTTTGGGCGCAGGCAGCCCTCTACCCTCCTTATTCAGGCATGCCGCTGCGTCATCGGTCAGCAAAAAAAAAGGGCGGGCGGCTTCGCTCCTTGTTCTGACTTTAGTATCTGCCTGGGAGGTAGGGCTAGAGGAAACCACTCTTCCGGTCGAGTATAAAGCACCCTTCTGGAATCCCCATCATATGAGCACCTAGTTATGACCGACTATCCACCTCAGGTGTGTAATCGACATGAAATTCTGTCTGATCGGCAAATGAAGGGAGCATTATGTCTTGTGCTAGTCGGGGAGCGATAGGTAGGAAGCAAAGGCCTCTCACACACACACGCGTACTATCTTTAATGATTCGCCCACAAGATGGGAGGGACGCATCAGTTGAACCAAAGGGATTGGGCGAGTTGGGTGACTTCCCTACACTTCTGAACAAGAAGAATACGCCTTCCTTGAGAAAAGGACAAACAACCGGATCGAAAGAAGTTGGCTTGGTTGATACCCTCCGGCGAAACCCAGAGGCGAAAAACAAACACTCTTAGATTCTGTCACAGGAAATAAAAAGCGCTTTCGATCGACAGGAAATTGGCTCAAAGCTGGAATCCCTGCCTTTATTGGCCACGAACACTTGACCCAGCCAATGGGCAAGGAGGGTAGCCAACAGATGATCGACCAGCAAACGAGCTTTTCTTCACTCCCGCAGGTGGTCGCCTTCTATTAATATTAGCGGATTAAGGTTGTTTACAAGTCTTGTGCGCGGCGTGTTGCGCACTATCCACTTTATCACAGGAAATCCAGAAGTTGGTCAAACAATTCAATTCCATTGATTGTCAAGTAAAAAAGTGCCAAAATTCCCTATACGCTCACTCACTGCCATTTAGGAGCAAATCGACAGGCATGACAACAGAAGCTTCTTGGGGCACTAAGAAAGCAGCAATCGATACGAAAATCTTCTTCCATTCCATACGAAAACCCGCTTCTTGGGCGAGACGAAACTACTCAACTATTTGATTTGTCAGAGGAAATCCAACAATCCAATGAGAATGAGAAAGAAGAGAAAGAGAGGGATCAGATCAATGGCATGCGAGGAGTGAGATAAGAGCCTTGGATCTATTGATTCGGAAGCTTCACGACCACGGTCATTCTCTAAAGAAAGAGGGACCTTCTCTGGTCACTGACACCATCTTTCTTCCCCCACTCCGACAATTTCATCTCTTTCAAAAAGAAAGGAAAGAAGGCGAAGAAAGGCGATGTATCGGTCAGCCACAAACTCCCAGTTACTGGCCCCGGATACTGTAGCCGGCTCTTGACCCAAAGCCCAGTTTCAGGACCACTAATCAGTTGCGACAGCAGGAGGAAGCTTTTTGAGACGATTCGGAAAGCCAATCACAATGGAAGTAGCCGTGATTGGGGTGACTCCCCCCGGCCTGTCGGGGAAAGTCATCGACCGTCCCACGAGACGGAGGATTTCATAGACTGAAGGCAAGGAAGGCTAGAAGAAAAGAAAGGGTCAATGGTAGACGGCGGAAAGGGCAAGCAATCTCCTCAGCCGCTGTGGAAGGAAGGGCGATCTCGTGTAAAAACCATGTCGCATCGTCAAGATCCTTATTCCGTTAGAAGGTTCAAAATTAATGGGAACTGCTCTTCTTCGAGAATCCGCAGATTCAATGCGATCCTCTTCTACTAGTTATTAACGTGCGAAAACAACCTCTTCTGGACATGTCCCTGATACTAGTGCAATTCGGGCATTTCGGGATAAAACCGTTAGCAAGTAATCCCTCTCGAAAAGACTAGTTGCGCTTGCCGGCCGGTTTATCTGGTCTTTCCTTTTATATTAATTTATTTGTTACTGAATCGCCCATAGCCCAATTCCCCTTTTATTGGGGAGTAAGGGCAGCAGTTAGAATTGTCTGTCATCCCCAACTGGCTTGACGCGGAGAGTCTAACAAACATAAGGCAACAACCGTAAAGTACAGACCTACTATAGTATAGTATAGGCTACTCTACCTACTCACACAGGAAAGATATGAGAAACTGCAAATAGAGGAAGCAGCGACCTATGGACTATGGATGCATTGACGCCCTATTCCTTATTAAGATAAGATCTTGCCTTCCTAACTACTTTAATAAGTAAAGGAAATCACCTCGGCTTTCTCTCTTTTCTATATTCATCGCTTACGCTTTCACCTCTCCGTTCCACACCTCTGGGGTTTGTTTTGTTTAAAGGGAATGTCCTCTGCCGCTAGCTGTTCCCGTTGCCTTTGAGCTATGGTTCTTCGGTTTGATCGACCTTCTTGATCGCTCTTCCCTCGGTATGGAATTGGCGATATTGGCGATATGGTATGGTAATGGTATCAGGTGATGGTATGCCATTGCAATTGAATGACGATCTTAAACAAGCACCGGCAACAAGCGAAGCGATAGGGAGGGGGAAGATGGCAAGCCAGTTAATGAACATCCAGTGCCGAAAAGCCAGTTATTAAATAACATCCGGCCTGAACAAGCAAGGTGGGGTCAGTGGATAGTCCCATGAGGAGCAATCCTCTTAGGGGCATATTCCTTACAAGGTACAGGCTTAGCAGCACTCGCTTAAGCAAGTACAGTAGAGCTCGATTTAGCTCCATACACAGATTAAGGTATAGAATTTCCTAAATAAAGGACAAGCGCTCGGGGGGACTTCTTGCCAGTCATAACACCCATAACCGGGTATTAGAGAAGAGGCGTAAACAAGGGCTTAGACTTTTATTCCGGAGTGAAATAATACTACTAAAAAGGTACGGTAGACCCGATACCGGGATTCAATTCCTTAGTTTAAGTCAATTCAAGCAGCAAGAGATAGATCTTAAAGATGGAAAGCAAACCGGAGATAGACACAGAAGAGCTACAACAGCAGCTCTCTTTCCTAATCAACCAACCGCAACAGCGGGGAGAGATTGAATGGAAAAGAAAGAATGTCGACTATCTCCTCTTATAAGAAAGATAAAGATAGTGAAGTCACCCGAGGGGGATGTTATAAGCTGCTACATTAATTGGAGCTGGAGCTTCTACAATTGCTTTAGCGGGAGGCGGTTACTCCGATCTTTGGTTATATATGCCCAGCACTTATTCTATATCAGCAGCTTCCTTAACTACAGGAAGGAACGTGCTTGACACGACACCGATTGCCACAGCGCTAACGGAGACAGACAGCCGAGTGAAAAGGGGATGAACGAAGATTCACTGATTGAGCTACAACCACAACTGCTATAGGCTATTATAGACCTTAGGCTGGAAACAACGGAGCTGCTAGTAAGATTAAGATTGTTTATCCCCTGCGGGAAGAATTATCCCATACAGAACTACACTCAGGAAAGGCAGTCAAAGCTCTAACGGTCGTGCTCCATACCGGGTGACTCTTGTCCTTTGGGTTGCTTGTTTTTGGCTTGATCTCATCAATAGGAAAGGCTACCCCAGTTACAGTTCCCCTAACACAGGGAATTCCTCCTCTAGCTGAATCAGGTAATGTTTCAGTTAATGTTCACAAAACAATAAGAACAAACAAACCCTAGCTCAACAGTGCAAGGACGAGGAAGAATGGAACGGATAACGGCAGAGGAAAAGGCAGAAGAGAAGACAGACAGTCTAGAAAAGATGGAAGGAAACGAAAGTGCAGGAGGTTTTCCTTATGGAGCATCAGCAAATCAGGGAGCCTTGGGGAAAACCTATGGATGCAGTGAATCCATCCATATTCCTTAACCAAAGTAAGCAAAGATCTAGCAGCGCAGAAAGTCTTTGGCTAACTATAAATACGGAAGCTCATCAACTACCAGTATTTAAGCTGTTGGAGCAGTTTCTTCTCTTGGCAAGGGAATCCGCTGGAGCCTCTCTCTTCTTGCTGCTCCTGGCCCGGTCCGTGGAGCTGTCTTGGCTTGGAGATGTTCCTGGTATTGGCACGTATGGTATGGTTAGCGTAGCGATCCGACGCGGCATGTCTTTTAATAAGGAAGACCCCTTCTAGGTTATAGATCATGGTGGGCGAAACCATTAGTAGAGAGCCCCGAGGTAATTTCCTGAGTTGGAGTTGGAGTCACTTCGTACCTTGCGAATCACGCCAACGTTATAAAATTTCCTTGCTTTAGCAAATGTCAGTTACTAGTGTAGCCTTCCAGTGCCAGTGATAGATTGGTTTAGAATCCTCGCCTAGAAGAGTCAAAAGTAGTGGTCTATCTCCATTTAGTTTAGCTCGTCTAGCAACATTTGCTCCTATAATCAACTGCCTTTCTCAACCCAAAAAGGGTCGTAGCAGACTAACTACTGTCAAAAGCTGAGCTGTCCAATTCCTTTGATCGTGGCTTTTAGCCGGTTTTCTAGCTAGGAACGACCTTAACCAACCATCTTGCTGATGGTGAACTTTGTTGAGTAGTTCTGGTAGCCGCTGAGCCTAGTTTAGTTGCTGAAGTAGCTGAGTGTAGATTAAGGATGCGCCTCCTTTCGACTGGGTGAAGTTCATTGTTCTTGTTTTCGCCCACTTGTTGAAGTCTTCTGTCGGGATGATAAGGAAATCTTGCCCCTGGCTAAAAGTTTTAAGAATTGTACGTAAGAAAGCTGGTCTCGTCAGAGCCTGCCTTGCTGCTGCGAATAGTTTCCCTTTTTCCTCGAGGAAAGTGCTTTTCCGGAATGAGCTTGTATCAGTACTTCGATCAAGGAAAGACCTTAAAGCAATCGGTCGGTTCGGACCTTCACCTTCGGTTGTGTCACTTCCAGCTTTTCGATATAGTTGTTGGAGCAGTTGTAGTTGCCGCTGTTGGCATAGAGACTCTGACTGTGATCGAATAAGTTCCTGATCCCACTGGATCTATTGAATCATCGCGAGAAAGCATTGATTGAATGCTTTGGTCAATCAAAGAAAAAGGCGATCCTTTAATATAATAAAGTAAGAAAGAACAACCGGCCCTCTCGCTACGCCCCTTCCTGCGCTACTCCTAGTAGGCCACTCAGTCCCAGCTATAGCATGTAAGAGGAATTTACTTTCGGAAAATAGCCATGGTGATTAGTACGGAATTGTATGAAAAACCTGCACTTCTTGCTGGTAAGAGATTGCTATGCTATAAGCGGGCGTCAGAGAATTTTCATACGCCGAATTCATGGAAACCGGCATTCAACACAAGCATGGAATGAGTCAAGAATCAAGCTAAAAGTATGTTGCTCTATACGAAACGCACTGGTCTGTCTGGGCTTCTTTCGGAAGACTAAAGCTGATGCTTATGGAGTGCGTAGAAGCAGGGCTCCGCCTTCATTAGATCCTATCCTAATGCGATATGGTAGGCCGCAGTCCGAGTTGTCAACGCTAGGATAAAGGCAATAATCCCTACGCCTGAAGCGGTGGAAGGCTTTCTTGGACACATGTATCCGTATACGGGGTCCACTCTAGTATAGCTCAGGAGGATGGGGCGTGACTCTTAAGCGGGCGGTCAATCACGGACGCTCAACCATGGCCAACAGCTAGCGATGATATGATAGTCGCCAGCATTCAAGGCCCGGCTTGTTTTCAGTTTTTTAGGAAAAAACTCCGGGCAACGCCTACTCGTTGAAAGTGAATGGTCAATAAGCCGTCTCGGATTAGACACAAAAACCAAAGGCGAACGAGGTTATTAGCCTTTCCGGATCCCTATCCCTATTCAAATTTCATCAAGGTTCAGACCCGGTTAGAACTCGGAAATACTGAAAGGAGAAGGGGGTAAGCGACCAAATCAAAGGAGTCTCCTGCTAACTGGCTCGAAAGCCGAACTTGCTTCTCGCTGGCGCTTGTCCGAAGCCTGATTTAACGACTTGTTGTGCGAATTGCCTATTTATTAATTTAGCTAAAGTCTAGTCCCATAGACGATTGGAGCACACTACTCCTCAATGCCAGCCGAAGGTAAGGAAGCGGTAGATAATTCTTCGTCTTGCTTTCTATCCTTCTTAGCACAGATTTGCCCGCCTTTCTTTTGGTCTTGACCGGGGAGAGAGGAATGGAGATATCTCTTCTTTTTCACTTACTTCTTTTTCTTGCTCTGAAGCACCTAATTCTCTTGCTGAAATAATAGTTGACACCTATCCGAAGAAGAAAGTGAATAAAGCGATGTGAATCTATCCATTCTATTAGCTGGGAAAGAATGAGTCAAGACAGGGACAGAAAAGAGGAAAGCAAGAAGCGAAGGCCAGTAGGATAATACACCTTGATTTTCCGGAACGCGTTTGCCGGTTGTAGCTTGAGCAATGAGCAGGAGCTCGGCGGACTACGTTAGGCACGCCCTTCTTCTCTTTCTTCGCTTGGTTCGACCGACAGTGGAGGGAGAGGAAAGACATGACATGGTAAATATTTTCGAGTGTTCCCTAAATGTTCCTTGATTTGCGCACCCGGGTGCGCCATATCAGTTGTTTTTAGAAAATCCTCGATTGCCATTAACCACCGATTCTCCGCATTTTGCATCCGATTCTCCGCAAAACCTTTACACCAGGAATAGCCGCCTGAGAGTACCTATTCTTTCTTTCCTTTTTTTTTTTTCGAATGAGTTTTGTCGTTTGTTGTCCCTTTTTTTATAAAGAACCTAAGGAAGGAATCCGAAAAGGAAAAGATGACAACGAAGAAGGTCATATTGCCCGAGGGATTCTTTTTTTTGTGTCTGGGAAGCAGCAAACAGCACAAGCCACCACCAAAGGCTTAAGTGAAAAGGCAGGGCAACCTCCCCTTGAAACAACCAAGGGGGGGGCAAAGAGAAGAAGGTTGACGCTCAAACCCCCGGGAGAAGACTTTGAAAAAACAGAGGTGCCGGAATCTCCAGCACCCAGATTCAGTCCTAGGCTAAGAAGTCAGGTGGAAACTGCACCGTCGACAACACAAGACGACGAGAGCAGTGAAACCACTCTCGACAACATTCCCCTAGCTCAAAAGATTTTGCCTACAAGGAAGTGTCTCCCGAGCTCCTGCTGCCCCCCATCTGAAGTAAGCATTTGGGGATTCTGCGGCCAACCAGGAGGTGCTAGATGAAAGGCCCAGCCAAGAGGGTGCAGCGGAAAGAGGAGAATCAGAGGCTAAAGAAAGGGTCTTCTTCAGAGCTGGTACGAGGAGTTTGGCATCTAAGTTCATTGAAACTTGCTTTGAAACGTTGATTAACCCAAAATCATAGGACTAACACATGATCTATATATAGTCATTCCAGGAAAGGCGAAAAAGAGAAGGTAAAGAGGGTACAGAGTGGCTGTGTTGACTCCAGAAGGGGCCTCGGAGCAAGTGGAGACACCATTCGTTTTAGAGGTTGACAAGGGTTTGACAAAGAGTCCGTCAAAACAGCCAATCAACCCAGTACCCGAAACCAACGAAGGTAATAAATTACAGTAAAGACATATGCATATTACAGTCTTTTTAGATTTTGATAAAAGACACTGATTCTCTGACTGACAAGTTACTTAGAACTTCACAGGGGTGACTGAGGAGAGAATGGATAAAGAAATGCCTTCGGGAAAGAAAGAAACAGAAACGGAGAAGGGAGGTATAGATCCATACTATCATTCTCTATGACAGAAGACTCATTTTATAACTAGTGAACTTACTGTGGTGACCTCTAGAAGATCAACAACAAACTGGGGAGGAGAACACAGAGAACAAGGCGCAGCAAGAGGAAAAGTCGGCTCAAGGAACAAGTGCTCCCCAAGAAGTTCCAGCTGCTGGAGATGAACAGGTTCCAATGGATGGACCTCAAGCAGGATCCCAGGAGTCGTACGAAGATTTAAGCAACTTCGCAGAAAGCTTATTAGAAAAGGGATAGCCAAGAGGCAGAGCTAAAAAAGGTTGCTTCACAAGCTGGTGATTCAAGCCAAGCCAGGAAGGCAAAGGGGACAAGTGAAAAGGTTCCAAGTGGGTGTCGTTAGAAAGGAAAGGAAGTAAGCGTACGGCGGTTGATCAAAACTACCACTCTCGGGAGCGGGGCGAAGGGAAGGCAGAAGAAGGAAGTCGTAACGAAAACCTCAGGTAGGAAGGCGCTGTTGACTTCTAGGCGCAGGTGCTGTGATAAATCCTTCTTTCGAGCGCTAAAGCAAGGTCTCTTTTTGTACCGATCAAACAAGGAGGAGCTTTTCACTGAAACCGTTGTTAAAGAAAGACTTTTCGCTTTCCGCTTGTAGCTTCCGGGGGTTGGGGAAATTCCTCTATAAAAAGCAAATCCCATTCCGGGCTCATCGACATCTTGAAAGTCGCGGTTCCTTGCAAGTCAACACGAGGAAATAGAGTCTAAAAGAGGGCGGCTTGACTCGCGCTTAGCGCTTGTTTGGCGCCTTGCATTCGATGCCATTATGGGATTCACCCCTTCGACACCTTCCACCAGCATTGGATTCTATTTGTTGTATATGAATGGTTGTATATGAATGGATCCAGAGGGTTCTCTCATTGAAGGAAGCCAATCTGTGGAAACTAATACGCGGCAAGGGAATCCATATTAGTAGTCCCTTAGGCTTCTTCAAACATCCCTCCGAACTAGCGGGTGCCGCTAAGAAGCGATTCTTTCAAAATCTCTCTGCAAGAAGAGAAACTCTCTCTATTAAGATTAAGTAAGCTCCACTTAGCTTTATAGCCACCAATACGCCACCAAGGCTTCACATCTAACCCAGATTCCGCTTTACGAAGAGATTCTGTGAAAGTAGCAGTTGCGAAAAACCGACGTTTTAGACCTTGGATGTATGAATCCCTATTCAAACACAAACAAAGATGCTCGACTGTAAAGGAGCCCTTGGTCCTATTCAGGGTTATATTAGTTAATATTGATTTAGGGAAAAAAAAAGAATTCCTTTCTATTGGATTTGAAGGGGACCGAAGAATGTTGTCCAAGGGTGAACATCAGACGGTCCCATTGTCGGTCTTGCTGAAGCCTGAATTGGCTCGAGATATCTCATGATCAGTCCAGTCATAAAAGGGAAGACTTTACGCTCCTCAAGACCGAATGCCAAGGGGTTTTGGGTGATGGGGTAACCACTTATTCTGCTTTCACCTTATTTTACGGACACAATGGTCCGTTGCTGCTATAGACTTTAAGGGGAATCTCTTGAACAATGTTTTCACTGCTATTCCACCAGATCTGGACAGATATTAATGGGTTGCAGCACTGCCGAGGGCTTTGGTTTTGGTTTGTCAAAAACGAATAAAGATTTCCAGGAAAGAGCACAAACTTCGGGAACAAGAGTGACAATTGTTTTTATTGAAGGGTGGGTTGTCACTCTCGCATTAGTCGGTGATTCTCGTTGCATACTTTAATCTGCTGAAAGGGGATTCTATTATCTGTCAGCGGATTATAGGCTTGAATGCAATGAAGAAGAGAGGGAACGTATCGGGCTTTAGCTACTACTGAATGGCGTAGAAGTGTGGTATATTCTAAATAAGGGTAATTGCGGATCCACCGTGGTCTACGATCAGGTCTTCTATCACTTGATCCGACTTCAATAAAGGGAGGACTATAGGTGCGGAGGGTTCCGACTCTATCTTTACTATACGCATTAATTTGAATCACCTACTTGCCTTCTGGCACAAGACAGACTCCCATTCACAGAGCACACTACCCTAATCCCTAAACCAAGAAAAGGACGGTGGTCAACCTTTTATAAATGGCCTGAGACCTGTGGCGATTGATCGATTCTCCCGTTGACTCGAGAGCACCTTGAAAGCAAGCAACGGTCTTAAAACAACAACAAGCATTAAAGAGAACCGACATGAAGAGTAACTAACATACATTTACTTTCTTTAATACATTAAGCAAGGCGTCGCGTTATAACAACGTGAAAGGTTTCAGTTGAGGTTGGGTTTCTTCTAATGAATACGAGAATTAAGGACATACGACCATACGAGGCCCTTTCTTTGTTGTGACTCTCTCTATGCGCCAACAAGGAAATCGCAGCTTGCTAGATCCTTGGCGAAGGTCACTCATGATATGCTTGAACTATACCACAATCATAGGAATGGACCGGGAGAAATGCTCCTAAGGCCTCGCTGGCAACTCTTTCTTAATATCTAGATATTCAAAGTCTACGTACGAAATATTGAACACAAGGCCTTTAGCCCCTCCTCCTATTCCATTAGCCTTGTCACCACATGTCATAGACCGCTTATTCCCTTGCAGCGAGCAGTTCAGTTCTAAGCCTTATGGCAATTTGCTAAAGATTCCAATAGGATTCTCGGGCATAGCGCTGCTACTTCTTGCAATCGGACTCCGCTTAGAGAGACTGGAGGAGGCACATTTATGTGAAATGTTAACGTAGAAGCTCCTCTTTCATATTCTGGTATAGACGAAGCTCTTGGAATCTTATCCGCTTCGGAGGTTGTAGGAGGTTAATCAATAGGGGAATAAGCTGTTCCTCTAAAACTTTTAATTTCATGGAAATCTTATATTCATTTTTTAATCAAACAAGGATCTGACTCAATTCAATAGAAACTTCAATTCTACCCTTATTCCTAAACCCAACCCTAGTAAAGGGCTTTATCAGGTATAGAATCCTAAAAAAAGCAGCTAATGAATCCGCATCTGTTGTCCTTGGTTGTCTTTCGTACTTGCCTAAGGCTGTTGTGGTTGTAGCTCAATCAGTTAATGTTTAAGTTCCTGTTCACAAAACAATAAAAATAAAACAAGAAAAACAGATTTTTCCGAAGACTAGTTGTTTATACAAAGACAGGCTGATTCAAGCGCATACGCCACTTCTATAAGACTCAGCAAAGACAGTATTACCTCAATAGATCAACCAATCACAATACTATAGCATCGCTCACTCTCAAACACGAGCTACAACGCGGAACTGCATGCTGAAGTGGGGATCCTTTCAATTCTTTCATTTACGCTATTTATGCTAGTCATACTTGACCTCCTAATCCTAAGATTATTGGGTAAAATATGAAATGGCTAGCCGATTCTCTCAATATGCCTTGGCTTATGCTCGGGGACTTATTCGAGCTTTTGTCCCAAAGAGAGATGGAGGTCCTCCGATCTTTAGGTCTAGGCTTTCTTTCAGCTTATCTTTAGTCTAAGGCTTACGAAGGTGGGGGCGCCATTACGGAGCAACCGAGGGAGAGGATAAGTCCAATGCGTATGAAATGAGGGGAGATAGTTTCGCGATGGAACTGTCTTGAGCCGGCGAAAGCGCTTTGGGTGGCACAGCATGGGATGTGCCTTAGTTGAGTCTCTCGGACGGAAAAAGGAATCAAAGGATTCCGTTCCATTTCCTTTGTTAAGGACAAGAGGCCGTAGCCCGATCTCAACAGGTTACCAGACGCGTGACTGAGTTCTCGGTTTTGGCAGTTCCACTTTTGGGCATTGGTTCACGACTGCGCTTTCAAAGGTAGTTCTGAAGGGCACCTGTTCATCCTGATCCTATTCAACCTTCTATGTAGGGTCGGACTTCTGGCCTGCTCTAGATAGGGGGAACTTCCGGTCAGCTCTACTAGTCCTAGGGGGCCGGTCGAACCTTATGGTGAAGTTGGGGCGGATGTCATCGTCCTTCTCACATTCTTATTGATCTGTCCACGGTCGTCTGAATCTACTTATGTAAGGAAGGCTTCTCCGACAAATGTCTGGGGTGACTCTCGAAACAAAGTCTTTGTCCTTCTATTAGGGGAGGGGTTTTGCTTTCTATCAAGGCTGATTGAATAGATCAGTTTTCCAGCATGTAATGTCTCCGGATCGACCCCCTCCCACTAGATTTGGCAAATGAAGTCACGGTAAATGTAGTAAATGTAAGTAATCGGCTATGAGCGCTTTGGACTTCCTGCATCCGGTGATGGAAGTTTGCGTTAATCATATCATTGAGGGGAGATCCGTTTTCGATCAACATTGAACCTAGGCAGAAGGAGGAATCGCCCTGCTCAACAAAATAAAACCCCAAGCCAGCAAGAAGGGGATGATGGCAATAATGAGGGACGCCGACCAAAGCGAAAGCGAGTGAAAACATCTAATAATAATAAAGGAGATGAACTCACAAAAATGGAAAATGAAGCCGAGAGGTCTCTCTGGTAATATCAGCCAATCCTTGCTTTCTGTCCGGCGATCTAAGCAAGGGAGTCTTCCTAGCTCCTCCTTCATCTATTTGGAAGGGGAGTTGCTCTTTTTTTGCGGTGTAAGCTTCCCAGTGCCCAATAAAAAAGTGTGCCTCGTAAATTCCTGTCGCATAAACCATTCTATCATTTCCAATTATCCTTCGCTGCTTTACAAACGCATCATTCCATCTTCTCAGCTTTCTTGCTTCTACTCGCCCCCACAGGGGGTTTATATAAACTCTTCTATTATCTCTATTTCTCTCTTCAACAAGTAAACTCCTCACTTCGGTAACTCTTGACGTGAATTTGTTAAACAGAGAGAACATGTGGTATTGTAATCTTCAGGGAGTCATTCAAATGCTTAAACAAAAATCTCCAATGCGCTCCTCAGGGCAACTGGTCTCGGCGGGTAACACCTTATTTAAGCGACCATTGGGTCCCGAGGATGACAAAAGCGATTTCGAGCATTAACACATCAGGGTAATGGGATTCGAACCCAATTCAACCATGACCCCCCACGAATCACGAGCAAGAACGGTACTACACCGCTAACACAAAGGTCCATTTCTTTCTTTCTTTCATTTTGGTTATGGAGTCGTTTCGTTTAGTACGAGATCGCTTCACACCTCGCCGTGCCCCGTACCGATGTGAATTGAATGAATGGACACCACATCTCCACTAGTTCGTGCTCCGAATCTATAAACTTCTGCGTGCCTTACTCCTTCCGCCCCATCAAAAATATCATATATGATTGTTCTTTCTTCGTTGGTACGAGCTTTTCTGGTTCTCTTCTACCGTGGGATTGATTTTCTTTCCTAATTAATTAAGTAAGGGACTCCCTTCTCAAAAACGGATATTTCTTAGTAGACAGACAGGAGAGGTCTGATGATAGGGTACGCCTAATTGATCGTATATGTATGGCCTTGAATTGAGAGGAAGTCAAGTAGGAGCATCGTGTTAAGACAAGGGCGGTGGGCGGGGAAGGAAGCAATAGCGCGAACAGCGCGAAGGAACTGATCCAGCGATACCGCGAACAGCAGCCCCTCCCACAGCCCCGCTCCTAGCGCACTTACTACAGCCTCCCACTGCCCTAAACCAAAGCGGTGAAGCGTGCATGGCTGCCTCCAAGTGGCGTCTCCTTGCATCTTCTGGTCGAGGCATCAATGCTTGAGCATTGAAGCCGGAAGGTTAAGCAATCCCCTGACTTTCTAAACTCTATTTCCTGCCCTTGCCCTCTCAAGCAAGAGAAATGGAACCAAATGCAATCAATCGTCAGACCGCCAGAAGTCACTCTTTCTGTTTAGCTTTTCCAGGAAGACAATCAACACTTCAAAAATCAAAGGCTATTGATCGATTCGCCTTTCACACACAAATTCGTTAAGAACACAACCCTAATATGAAAGGCTATGGATATAGTCTACATCGGCGTATTAGTCATAGGAAGAGGAACAAGACCATCCGCTAGGTCCCGGAACCCAGTGCTATGATTAATAATCTCCTTCGATCTACTCCGAACTAGTCTTTGGTCTATGATCTCTCATCCATGGTATCTCTTCCCGCTTTGCTATTGATCCCCCCTCGCGTCCGTTCTGCTTTCTCATCTATGGCCTATGCTCTATCATCACTAGTCGGAAAGCCTTCCCGCCCCGTCCCTGCAACAGCAACTGGCACACCTGGAACTCGTCTCTTTAAAGGAATAGCAGCCGGTGTATGAGTTGGTGTATTGGCTATTGGCTAGGAGTAATCACAGGCACCAAAGGAATAAGCACCTTCAACCTCCCCACCTCCGACGAGACACTCACTGACCGCCTTAACCAGAAGCCTAGAATAGTCGAAACCTCCCTATGTGCATAGCCTCCTGTTGTCCATGGTCCTCAAGCCGAGCGCTCCAATCCTTGGTCAGTTTCGAGGTTTGGCTATTCATCTCTTCGTCAGCCTTTTGGTCAGCGGGAGCCGACATTGCCTTTTTAATTCCACCAGTAGGTCCTATGAATCGAACCAAGCACGCCATCGGAAAGCACACACAAAAATAAATATTTTCTAAATCACAATCCCAAGCTACTGGACTCATCGTCTATCCTAATCTCCTCTTCTCCTCCATTTGATGATCGGTCTCGGTCTACTGAATGAAGTATCCTGCAGGCGATCGAACGGACTAATTTGAATTCTGATACACAAGCAGAGGAGTATTGCCGAGGGATCGGATTTAGAATCGGAAGCAACAAGAAGCAGATTCTTTAAGTCAAGTCGATCTCAAAAAAGAATAAGAATCAATGTGAAGAGAGACCCTCGTCCCACTCTCTCTTCCCCACCCCATTTCTGGGGCGGGCCTCGCCTGTGACGGCTACTTCTGATCCAATCAATAGGAGAAGCGCGAACCCCCACTTGCTCCTACTAAAAGGATCCGCCTTTTTGCGAACTACGCTTTTGCTTTTTGGTTAGGGTTGGTTGTGGTCGATCAGGTCCGATCTGATCGACCTAAGGCCATGTAATGAAAATATGCAGAAAACTGAGAAAGATTAATAAACTCAACAACTTCATAAAAAAGAAAGTAAGTTACCAGGATTTGGGTTTGGATGAAACTATGTCACAAGGCAATCCGAGACGGACCTGGACTAAGACTAAAACACCCATGCTTCAAGAAAAAAAGAAAGACAGAACTATTCAAAATAAAGAGAGAGATGTCCCCGAAAGACAGAGGACGGAACTGAGCAAACTAGATTCACAAACATAAGGTAGATTGAAAGAAAGGCAGAGCCATACAGAATACAACTAAAAAAGAGAATAACATTGAGTAAAGGAGGATGTTATAGACCGAGTAGCCACACTAGAGAGTAGCGGGTTTCGGATAAGGCATATTTCATCAACGTAGCGGAGCCGTCGGAGGGGGTCGTTCGAGAGGGCCGGGAGGGGTCTTGGTCCTCCGCCGGCACCGAGGTGTGGTCCCTGATGCCGCCAGCAAACTTCATGCTTACCCGAGGAGCGTAGTTCGTTTTTTCCCTCGAGTCATGTTTGGAGCATGTTGGTGATGAACTGAGGTTTCAATTGCATGTGTTAAGCATATCGACCTTCAGTTCGTTGAAGCTTCGGGCTTCTATCAGTCGGCTTGCCACTCAACTGACCCGCTTTCCGGATATCGACAGGGGATCAAAACCCTATCCCTGCGTCGATTTCTTTCTTTTTTGAATCTGACAGGCCCTGCTGCTTCAGAGAAGGGAAAGTGCTTCTCAGTTGTAGGCGGCCAGGGGTGCCTTCCTAGAATAGACTTTCTTTTTGAATTTGAATCTGGTTTATTCACTTACGATAATCCATCTATGCCGATCCCTAATCTCACAAATCGATTTTGAAAGCCTAATCTCAAGAGGTGCTCAAGGGAGGGGGAGCTACCTATTTAGGTAAGGCGTTGACTTTACGGAAGTAGGCCTTTAACCCGATCCAGATGACCGAGAGGTATTGAATGCACTACTATTCGGGCAGGTGCCTTAGACAAGGAAGCAAATCCAAGTCTTTCAAGGCAAGCACTAGCCACTGTAATCGAATCTTCCTAATCCCTAAAATTGGCCTTCTTGTAGGGATTTTTTCACTTTGGTTCCATTGCTGAACGAGCTCGGATCGGGATCAGCCCCCTGTCGCTTTCCTCTCCTATAAGTAGATAAAGCTAAACGAGCATCATAGTAGTTATTAGTGAGCTAAAGAAAGTAGCCAACCTTCTCAAATGTCAGGTCAGAAATGGCGCCAAATAATCTGTGCGCCTACTTTCCAGTGGATGTCAGCACATTCACTAACACGAACTTTCGATGCGATGTCCGAACGATAAGAATTTTGATATCCGTTCCTGCTTTCCGCTTAATTAGGGTTGATGGATATTTTCAGCTAGAGAAAGTCAACAAGGCTCGTAAACTCCCCCAAAGGGGGAGTCCCACTCAACAATCTCCCAATATCATAAAAGGAAAAAGCCTTTCTTAAAAAAATGAAAGTAAAGCCCTTGCTCGTTCTAATAGAGTATCCTCCTCTGCCTCTTCCTTACTAATCGATGCTTTCCTCTTGATGAGCTCACGGGATGGGAAGGCGCTTCGCTTTCAACTCTTTTTTAGGGCCTACGGAAAATCAATACTTTACCGGGGACCTGCAGCGAGCAAGAGAAGATCTTTTAGGATCCCCAGAAACTTCCCGCATCTTTCTCTCATCAGTCATCAGTAGCTTTCAATGCTTTCTCTATGAAAAAAGTGACAACACGAAATTCCGTCAAAAAGGCTTAGCAAGACCAGCAAGACAACGGATGGATGCGCTCGTAACGAACGGCTTTCGCGCATCCTTCTTGCTGGACTCGACTGTAAGGAGAGGGCTTTTGAGGACTCTTTGATGTCACTAGCTTCGTAACTGAAAAAGAGATGTAGCTTCGCCTTCCCTTTGAGAAGGAGTCTCTTACACCCCAATCGAATATGAAAAAGAGAAGATTCCATCCGCTAAAGCAAGCCTCTTCTCTTTAAGGAGTCTAACTCGAAGAAAAAGGAGGGAAGGAGGTGGGATCAGCCTTCAAGTCCTACAGAGAGCTAGCCTTTCTATTCCCTCGAACTAGACAAGACAGGCAGACAAGGTAGCACTAGTCGGAAGGAAGAGGGTTGGCGTGGTCGTCTCAAGCTTGGGCTCGAAGGCTCGAAAGAATCTCACAAAGAGCTGTCAGTCTCCAAGAAGCGGAGAAGAAAGCGGAAACCTGCCTATGCCTATGCCAGAGGAAAGGGTCGTAAACTCCCCCTGACTATTTTGATGTCGAATCCTCGTCTGATTCCTCTTGGAAATTCCCCTTCTGTTAGCGAACCAGTCTAAAAGCGAACCAAGTCTATCAGGGGTGAAGCGATTCGACTATCAGTATAGGCTTGATAAAGCTCGACGAACTAGGGATCGAAACGATGGTATCGAAACGATAGGCTGCAAGGGAAGAACTCCTCCTCTACCAGTCCGGCCTCTCAGCGAATTTGACGAAAGAAGGCTCGCTCCTCTCAAGCGTATTCGTAACCAAGATCAAAATCAAATTCTCTTGAAGGAAACCTGGCCAAGCCCTTTCTTTTTCTTTCTGCCTAACTTCTCTTTTAGACTAGCTAGCTCGTAGACTAAGAACTAGTGCCGCTCTAACCAGAAAAGAGCACTTTTAGGATTAGGAATGGAATCCCAACTCTTACTGACAAATCGATCCGTCGAGGGCCATCAATTCACCTCCGGGGATTGATTGTTTGTTAAGGGGGAAGCTTTTTCGCTAAAGGAAGTCGGTCGGTAAAGGCAGGCTATTCCTTCTTTCTAGGCAGGCCTCTCTCGAACCATAGTATGGAAGCAAGCATGGAAGCAACGGACTTGGTAGGGGGCACCGGAAGAGCATCCCCCGGACAGAACGATGGGATGCAGCCAAAACCTAACTCCTATAGCAGACAAAGCCAACTCACGAAGAAGATCGGTAGCTTCTTTTTCTAGGATAAAGCCTTTTTCCCCCATGCCAGAGGAAAGGACGTGCCTCGAAAGCAGTAGGGGGCTCTAAGGCACCTGCGCAAGGTATGAAATACTACTAGCTATCCATCTCGGCAAGCTTTGTCTCGAACATCGGCAGCAGTGGAACGACTTCCTTCTCTTTAAGAAGGTTAGGAATCTAGGAAGCCTGTCAGTCCTCCAGAGAGAAGCATCAAGACCACCATAATCGATTTCTCATTAAGGGAAGCAGGCCTTAGAAAGTCTGGGGGTAGCGCAAAGTAAGAGTTCACTCTTATGAGCGAGCGAAGGGGACCAGGAGTTTAGAAAGAAGAGAGCAAGCCTTTGCAAAGAGAAATCCCCTTCAAAGATTCGAAATAGAGTGGGCCTTTTAACATAAGATAAAATCTTGGCTAGGTTCTTCAAAGAAGAAGGTCAGTCAGAGCCCGCCTCCTTCCGATCATCTTACGAAAAGGCAGACAAGGCAGAGAGAAGGTGAGAACTAGAAGCTCAAGAAGCTTGGTTTCGAAAGAAAGGAAGGGAGACTACTCAACTGCAAGTTGCTCGGCTCAAGCTCTCCTCTCGACGAACTAGGGGTCGAAGGTAGTAGTTGAGCGTTATCGAAGGGAGTCGATCATCGGGTGCTTTATCCCTGTCTTTTTGATTGATTCTTATGAGAGGATGGCACTCTAGCCAGCTACTGAACAAGTGTAAAGGCATTCTTTACCAAGGTATGAGCTCGGGAATAGTAATTCTCGACCTATAGGCCATCATTCTTTCTTGTTTTGTTTTATTCAGTCATGAGTGGAACACCGGCACAGTGGAATCGTCCCCTTTTAAAAGGAGAGAAGAACCTCTCAGCAGCCTTCCAGTCGTTTAGAAAGCAGTTTCTTACCGAGGAATTCCACCCGCGCATAGACAAATTAGGAAGTCACCTCGATCGATCGATTAGGTATATTCATCTCCTTAAATCCTCCTTCTCGGGGCCTATTCTCACTTTCTTTGCTAACTCCCTTTATTCCATTCTCCGAAGTCTTCCCGGATTGATGATTCGATTCAATCGTTTTGATTCAATCCTATCGTCAGATTGTGATGAATTTCCTTCATCTTGTTTTGAATAAGAAGCTGAATCAAGTAGGGCTAGTCTTCTAGAAGCCTTTCAGTCCTCTAGGGATAGGGGTAAAGCGATTCGACTGGTAAGGTTTGACTAAGGAGTTTAGACTCTGAAAGCCAGGCATAGACGAATTCGGAAGTCACCTCCTCAAGCATATGGCCTATCAATAGGCGGTCCGCGGTCTATAAGACACCTGGTAGAAAGAAGAAATCCAAGCATCTCTCTTACCTAGTCGTAAAGAGTCGCTCTTTGACCGTCCGGCAGCCTCTACCCTGACTGTCTTCCACGAATGAATACGCAAGAGGAAAGGTCTCGCTCTATCATAGAAGAAGCATAGGTTAGGAATCTAAGCAGCTTTTCAGTCCTCCTCTCGTAAGCCTGGAAGTCCCCTTATCTTAGCACCCCTCTTCAGTCCGGTCCGACCGATAGACAACAAGGTAACCGAACTAAGAACAAGGGCTCAAAGATGAGGATAGACATCGGTAGCTTCTATTCTTGAACTGAACTAGGCAATTCGCCAAAGGTGCATTCTTTCTATACATTAAAAGTAGTCCCTTGGTTTGCTCGAGGATAGGACCTCGAACCAAGATGGAAGTAACGGATTTGGTCTCAACGACGCATGGGCTCAAGAAGCATGTTCTCAAGCAATAGTCTGATTAGGCACCTGCGCAAGGGAAAGCACAAAGGTAGGATCGATGAAATTGAGCTCGACCATAAGGGAGAGGGGCGAGGGAGAAGCCTTGGACTAGGGGACTAGGCTTATGCTAGTGAGTGGCCTATCTTGATATGACCAAGCATGTAGGAAAGGAAGCGAGCTCACGAAGTGCATGAGATGCTTTTAGCCCGATAGACTTCAATCTTGGCTCAGTACTTTACTTAGTAGCAAATGAAAGAAAAGAACTTGGATTCGAAGGTTTGTAAGGAGTCGTCTCAGATCGCGGTAAGAAGTAAGAAAGAGGGGCCTTTAACCAATCCAATTCCGTTGCTACTCCCTACTGCTTGCGTTGCCAGTTACAGTATGAGAAGTGGGAAAGAGCTATTATCTACGATACGAGGGTTCCGCCTTTGATACGAGCACTAATATCCACTTAGGGGGTCGAGTTCATTGAATGCATAGCGGGAAGAGCTCATTGAATCGATAGGGGAGAGGGATTATCTGTGAATGAGAAACGGCTAGATGGAGAGGCGGAGATGCGGAGGTTGGCCCAATAATGCATATCATTAGATCCGGTGCTATTCCTTCCTTCAGATAACCCTTCAATAGAAGGGATGCAGGGCGGCTTTCGATAGATCGATTCATAGGATTCAGCGCATTAGAGAAGAGAAGGGAAGGGCCTTCTTTCTTTATATACGTGTTAACAACTTCCGAGATGAGGGAGGCGCTTTTTACAGTTCCCATTTCTAGTTTCTAGTTCGAGGGCTTTAACCGGTCTACAACCCCTGATTCGACGGCATGAATTCCCCAGTGAGAGGATCAGCTAAGAATGAGGAGCGGCTTCGATTCAATGGATCGATTCATACGATTGAGGGCATGGATCGATTCATACGATTGAGCTATTATTAGAGAAGTGGGAAACAGCATCCACATGAGCAGGGGCTTCAATTCATTAGATCGATTCATATAAGAACGGGCTTAAAAGCAAGGGGATTTGAGTACCAATTATACGATTAGCCGTTAAGAGATGCGGGCTTAGAACCCGGGAATTTACGGCTATTGGAGAAGTGGGCCCGAGCATCAGAGAAGTGGGAAACAGCATCCACACTAATAGAAGGGGGCATGAGCTATTATTAGAGAAATGAGCCCCTAGATAGGTAGGCCAGCCACTAAGATACGACGGTTTGCATCTCTAGAGAAAAGAATGGCATCAGCATCAGAATGAGGAGCGGGGAATAGTAGTGATCGGCATCTCTTGATAGTGGGGCCTTCCCAAACCAATCGATAAGAATGGGATAGGGGGTCGACTATCGAGGGAACGGCTTTCCATTCCCGAGCGAGGGAACAACTACCCAAATTCATAGTTTGGGGGCGAGATCCTGCAACAATCCAGAACCAAGGGCGACACAACACCGACGGAGCGCTGCTTCGATCGAGCCGGAACCAGGGGCGGCGACAACCAAGCAAGCAACGCCACGATGATTCCCTTTGAACTTCGATCCGGTTATTCGGGCTAACCTTTATATACGTATCAACAACTTGCACCGGCGAGCGATTATGCCAGGGAAGGAACCGCTTTCTCCCTTTCCACTTCAATCCATTATAGTCGACACGGGCAACAGCCGTTTATTCCAGCAATGGCACGGAAACCAGAACCAAGCGCGAGCACTTACATAGGCACGGAAACCGGAACCAAGCAAGCAACGGATGAGGGGCGAGAACCGGAACCGGAGATTCATTGAGGTTCCTCCGCGCTAGGAACTCCACATTCTCCGGATAGAATTGCCTCTGAATCTCCCTCTTGAAGTCATCCCATGTGTCGATAGTCACTGTGCCCCGTTCGATATCTTGACACCTCCTCCTCCACCACAATATCGCCGTGTCGGAGAGGTACAAGCTAGCGGTGCGAACCTTGATGCGCTCATCTTCAAGAGAGATGGCTTCAAAGTACTGTTGCATTTGCCACAAGAAGTTGTCAAGCTCTTTAGCATCCCGCGTCCCATTATACTTCTTGGGCTCTGGAGCCTTGATTTTGGGAGTTCCACGCACCAGTCCAACTGTGTTACCCGTGGTCCTCAAGGTGGTCAGCTCACCCTTGATTTCCTCCAACTGTGCTGCAAGTGCACCAATGGCATCCCGAAGTGCATCCCGCTCCTTTTGGTGGTCTTCAATGAGGCGGTTCATCGTGCCGAGCATTCTTTCCTCAAGGTCTTCAAGTCCCTTCTCGAAGCCTTCCATGCTCACACCGACCTCCTCAAACTTCTCATTTCCATCGGCAATGGCTAGCTCCAAACGTGCTATCCTTGCCTCCCATGTCGCAACGACGTCCCTAGAGGTCTCCCGTGTCTTTCCCTTGTTCTTGGAGGTGTTGGGATTCCTCTTTGACACATTGTTGTTGGAGTCATCCTCCACATGTTGTAGTGGGTTCTCAATCTCGGATGACAAGGAGCTATACCTTCTCCAACCAAGCAATATTCTCTACAGGACCCACGGCTGAAAAGAAGCCCTTCTTCCCAAGCAATTCATTCCCGGCGATACTTATTATTATCTAAGGGGAGCACTCCGTTTCTCTCCCTGCCGTCTCCCCTCTCCCCGTTACTAAGTCGAGTGCATTTCGGATAGCCCACCCCTATTCATTTCGTATCAATGAATCGATGGAGCAGGTCCAGAGTTCGCCCGCCGGCTTGCTTAGAGCCGAGTGATTGGGGAAAGATTGATTCCCCATAATAAGGTGCCCTACTATTAGAATCGTGAAGCTAGTGTTTCGTCCCCCTACTATTATGAAAAGGTCTGATTTAGCTGTGAGGGAACGGTTTGGAATAGTAGTCTCTTACTACCAACCGAGAAAAGCAAGGAACACCGAAAGGGGAGAGTCGAGTCCATTGGAGCCCTCAGATTCGATTGGATACCCTGGCCCGGCGGGGCGATGAATAAGAAGTTGGGGGGATTGGAAAGGTTGGGGTTTAGACCCCCTCGTTATGATAGTAGGGCATTAATGATCATCTGCCCTACTGATGCTAACGATCGTCTGATTTGCTGATTAATAAGGGGTAGATTGTTCAGGGTAGAATTCTTCGGTTGGCAGCGGCCATTAGAGATTCAAATATATATGATAAGCCGCCCGAATCGATTATACATAGATAAATAGATAGCTTTATCATTATTGGGGGGCTAGATAGAGAGATATGTATTTATTAGAGGATCAATAGATCATTCTATAAGAATCGAACTAATCTCTATTAGGACACATGTGCCAAGAGCATCCTAAATCTACAGTCATGGACAGACGACAGAGCGCTTCGACCAATTAAAGCAATTAGCCACTAGACCGAAGAGGTGGCGCTTAACGACACAGAGAGACTGCGAACGCTAGGCCTGAGTTAGCCCTCTTATCAAGACTTGTAACTGGACCCTAGTACCTCTCAATGAGAGAACTGGTTTATTCTTACTAACTAAACAAAGGAAGGCATACAATTTAATTGCCTCACTCCGGAAAGGAAGGAGAGAGCTCAGAGGGCAAAGGAAGTAGTATTTCAAGTCAAGAAGCTCGTCGTCTTACTGATTGAGCACTTGGCGAGGCAGGAGTGGATTGACCAAGGATGGGATTCGCGCATACCAATGAATGGAGTCGATCACTTTATAAAATAAAGATTTTCTTTGTAAAAAAGTAAGCAAGAGAGGGTACTCGTGGACCGATTGAGACAGCAAAGGGAAAGAGCCTTTCCAACTAATTCGCGGACAGATGACCAAAGAAAGAAGATAGAGCCTTGCTGACAGATCAGAAGAAAGAAGAGTCTGAGACCCTTGTCCCAATTGAATTGCAAGGGATGACCTATACAGATAGATAGACGAGAACTCAAGGCTAGAGGCTACCAGTACTTTAATAACTACTTAAATAGATTACCGGAACAAAGAAGGAAGCAAGGGAGAGCTCCAAGTTGATTGAGAGAGTTGCCACCCCCGATGACGAGATTCGAGAAAAGCAGGAATGGGCAGATCAGGCCCAAAAGAAAGCAAATTATTGCATTTTCATTTATCACTAGTAATCACTCTATGAGAGGGACTGAACAAGCTTTATTGAAAGAAAATCAACGAAACTTATTCCACAGGCTTGTGAATGGACCAGGAAGAGATGGAAGATGGGCGAGAATTACACAGGATGGAAAGAAGGAAGTAGACCAAAGCGGAGGAAAGAAGAAAGCTCAAGCAAGGGAGAATGGAATCAGACGTAAACCAAGGTCGGAGAGGCCTTAGGTAGTAATTGAGATGCCTTCAATTCAGACAAGAGATGACGCACGCTTCACAAGGACGCTTGGAAATGGCGTACTTATTGCACCTGGCACTAAGAACTCGAGTGCCGCTGCTGCTACGGGGGATATTTTTGAAAAGACAGGAAGCGCTATTGGACCTGGACCCTTGCCAGTTGATAGTGGAGCCTTACCCGATTCCAAAAGGGATTGATTCCCGGGAAGGCAAATGCTACCTTGAAAGAAGACTTTACTAAACTTCCATAACCTGGAATTCTAAAATAGATATTTCGATATATCATTAAGGGAAGAACTATTCCTTTACTGATTGGAATGATATTATGGAAATGATATTCCTTTTATTGCTTGCACCTACCAGAAGGAGGAGAGATCCTTAATTACTGATATCGAGAAAGCAAGGACGCTATGAGCGCTCGCTAATGTCAGCCCTTTGATTGCTTACTTCGCTATCCAAGCGGGATGAGAGCGAGAGTTTCCAGATGAGCAGGAAGGGCTGGAGGACGTATTGCCGGAGGAGAGGACATATTGAATGGAAAGAACGAAAGCGACGTACGTACTGGATTGACCAGCGTGTGCCAACTACTCTACTTCCCTATTTCTTGCTTTTTCACCTCTCCTTATTGGTGCACCCTTTCCCCCAATTCACCGATAGAGAAGAAAGAGATAAGCAATGACCGGACTAGACCAAGGGAATTCCAGATTTCGTTAGCCAAGCGCGCCTATTCCTATTACAGCGCCTCTATTACAGAAGCGAAAGCGATGTGCCCTATTGACCAGCCGAAGAGCATCCAACTAAAAGAATGAAAGGGAAGCAGGCCCGGTCTATATTGCTAGAGTTATGTTTACTTCACCCCCCACGTACTCCTCTATTCTTATATTTTCATTCCGTCTCTAAGCTTCCCCTTCAGTGCCTGCTGAGACTTATTTCCTCTCGACTATAGTTGAATGGAAGCCCCTGGCTTCCTAAGTCTCCAATAATGTCTTTTATTGAGTCCCCATAGTGCATTCCCCTACATAGTCTGTAGAGTCATTTCTCACTAAGAAGGATTGCCATATAAACAAGGGAATTCCAGATTGAAGATCTCTTGACCCATATACGATCCAGTTCTATATCTTAGCGCTGAACTAATGAATAGAGATTGAGCTTCACTTCGCGAGCCGGGAATGGCATCATTTATTAAAAAGTGCTAGCGTTGACAAGAGATGAGCTAAAGAGGTGGCCGGGCAGTTGACCAGGCCCTACCACATACAGACAGCAAGCAAGAGCTGTGCCGGCTGATCCGGATAATGCTATTCTTGCCACCCCAAATGCTACTACCTCTTTGCTAAGCACAGGAATGCTTGATCGAGAAAAGCAAGCAAAGAAGCAGCAGGATACGGAATATGAAGGGGCTGGAGGTAGAGCCAATGACCAATTGAAGAGTTACAGACTACAGTATGTTGCCCTCAATCATGCTCTTGCCAGCGGCATAGATTGTATATACTCTCGCCGATTAAGGCTAATTCTGCGCCCCACGAAAAAACATAGGGGGTCGTCCCTGGACTTAAGGAAGGCAAAACAAAAAGTGCCCCTATGACTCTGGTTCTAGTGAGAGCGATGAGAGTATAGCTGTGCTCCAGTTGAACAGGTAAAGGTTCTACGGTGAAGAGCCCGGTCAAGGCGACCTTATTAAAGAAAACATTCGGGACATCAAAGCCGATGGTAATCTCGTCCTTAGTTGCCGAATCTAATGGAGGTTTCAATCCGACGGATCAACCGAAATTGGCAGGTAAAACGAGGCCTCGACGGAGATGATGGATGGAAACTCCTACTCTGACTATAGTTGCGATCTCTAAGCGGGATTTTCAGTCATCTATCCCCTTTCTTTCCCTAGCGAGTGAAGTGCCCCATAAGCTATAAGGGCGAGCTATATGTATAAATTCCGTGAGCTGCGATTGAACTGAACCTTCCAAGTGCATCCAGCAGGAATCGAACCTACGAATTTGCCCCTTTTTTTTTTACTTTTTGTTTGGGAAACGACGAAATGGAGAATAAGAAGAATGGCTGTTTTAGCGACCAGAAAAGGCTTTTCAGTTCTTTCGCAGTCTTAGTCTTTGAGTTCATTGACATTCATCACCCCGGCACAACTAACTTACTTCTGGGGTTGGGTGGTCGGAAGTTCAATAAAGACTGGACCTTCCCTCGAAAGGAGGGCAAGGGAGCTCAAGGAAGGAACTCCAGTTGATCCTCAGGGGGAGAATAATCATGGTACTGGCAGTGGTGTTGATGATCAACTGGCTAATTCTGATCAGTTTGTGGTTCTTGAGCAACTAAAGGGCGATCAGAATATTTTTGACAAGAAACAGGAAATCCCTCAGAAAGCACTTTTGACCCACTCAAGAAGGAGGAGGTGTGTCGACTCAATCACTCAGGAACAACAGGCTGATCTTTCTAATCCCGATCATGAGTTGCCCTCGCAATCAGGTCCATCTTTGTCTGTACCGTCCGCATCTTCACCCTTGCTTTCCTTGCTGCTTCCATAATGAAAAAGGTCCGGTCATTCAATTAACTTGGTATAAAGTGCCCATGCCCCGGGTGGAGCGCTAGGTGTATCCTCCTTCACTTGGGACGTGGCAATGATTTTTACTCTTTTTCTATAATATATAAGGGTCCGGTCGATCTGAATGTTTCATAGTGAGATCCAACTATGAGCCGTCATCACGATCTCCGTGGGTCCCGTCCGGAGCTTCGGGGCAGCGCGGGAAGCGGATAAATCAGTTGTTTGGGACGACTGGTGCGTCTTTTCCAATCCCCCAATCCCTTAGTTGTTGTTCTCAGTTCCCGGATTTGAATTGCGGGAACCCTTGAGTTCAAATACGGCTCCCTAACCTAATAATGTATTGGGTTTACTTTCTCACCGGAAAATTGTTTAGAACATGTTCCAACATGACGAAGCATATGGCTGTGAAACCACCCGATTGTACCCAACCGCTGCATTAGGAATACTATCAACTTCTACCAAGGGGATTGCAACTGCTACAAGGGCTACCTTCGGCAACCAACCCGTTGAGATACCAACGTAGCTCGCCCTACTTCAATAATGGCTTTGAGCATTGATAAGCATTCTTAGTGAGGGTCGTTTTACTTGTTTTTCGCGTTGACATGTATAGGGATCAAAGATAGATATTTGAGTACGCTCACCGGGGTCGACGGAATGAGCTACACTTTCAGGATGTGTGGGACAGGGAGCCAACCCAATCTTCAAAAAGAAGGGTAAACCCACTCTATCTCTTTCTCTATCGCGGGAAAGCACTCACTCGAACTCAGTAGGAAGCCAAGCACGCTGGTCAACTGAAAGTGAAGAAAGCTTAACCATTGTCTTGGTTTCCATTGATAGACTGCCTGGATTTCAACAGAAAGACCCTGCTCAACCTCCTCCTCAAATCGATCTATCAAAGGTTTACTGTTTACTAGCATCAACTTCCACACAAATTTTTGCAAAGGTAATTTAATTATCTTAATCTCCTCAGTAAGGGAGTCCGCATGAAGAGGACGCCCAATTGTACTAGCAACATAACTGAAACCAGCAGGAGACAAAAGAGAAAGAGGAACATTGTAGAATTTGACCCATAGTGGAATTTTCCTCTGAGGTTCTTTTGTCAATGGTTGTTTAGGATGCCAAAGCTGCAAGATGATAGGTCTTCCAGCAAATAGCCAAGGACCAGCTTCAAGAACTGCCCTTCGAGCAGCATGACTGCAAAAACGGAATAAGTTTAAGTCATTTTCATGTGACAGCACTTCAACTAAGCCTTCCGACTCCCATATCTTATAAGCAATATTGTTCACTGCATGAAAGTGGAGCTTCTGTTCAACAAAGTTGCCAACTAGGCATTCATTCCATCTAGGGTCCGCTTGTTCAATAACCTCGGATGGAATTCGCACAATAGTTTTCCCATCTCTCATTTGAATTTCTGGTTCCAAATACTGCAGTTCCCATTTTTTTGCCTTAACGCCATCTTTCAAGAGGTTAGCCCCATTACCCGTATTAGATTGTGGTTTAGTGGGCTGCTCTACATTAATCGCAGGCGTAGATTTAGGATCTGATGGACCAGAGTTAACCAGCACATTAGCAGGGTTATAGGTTTACTTACCCAAGGAAGTGTTGAAATAACCTCAATCTGCTTCTCAAAGCTCGAATCATCGCCTCCCTTGCTCTGATCTTCGTGTATATCAGTTTCCACTTCCACTCTGTCACCCCATTCTAATTAAGATAATGATCTCTCTTTCTCCATACCATCAAGATTCTTATCAGCCATCTCTTTATGGCTAGCGATCAAAACATTGAGCCCTTGTTCTTGGACCTTGTTTAGAGAAGAACACTAACCCTGCGCAGAAACAAAAGTAAAGTGGCTTTTCTTCTTATGACGAAAAATGGAGTGTGAAACCTCTATGCAAGGCGAAATCTCATCGGAAAGTCCACCTTCTCAGGAAGAAAGAGATCTACTGAGGAGGAGCACGAAGAAATGAAAGCGACGAGCATCAGGGGATCCTATATCTATATCTAAGCCCTATACCCCTGAATCTTACTTCCAAGCGGACAATGATGTAGAGATGACGGAATTTACACCAAACCCAGGCTATCAAGTTTATCCTGTCTGGGGATCAAGGTCCTTTAAGGACACTGTGCAACAGGGTACATAAAAAACTCCCATCTACACCGGTGAGGAGGAAGGACCCGACTCCACCCCCTGTTCTCCTGTTTGAGCCAGCATAACAGAGCTTGCCTGCTCCTCCTCTTTTGAGGCTTCTGGATTAGTGGGAACCAACGAACTAGCTTCTTTCTTGTTATGGATAGAGGTTAGCTTTGCCAGCTGTAACCGATGCCACAAAGGTTGAAAACGGAGATTCCTTGATGCCGTTCGCTTGACGTGAGGTCATTCCTTTCAACTAGCCTATACCCATCATATGAGGAGCTTTGGATCAAATGGTGCCTAGCCTTTCGCCTGTCTGTCTGTACACACCTTATGACTCGAGTGTACCAAAAGAGATCGGATCCCGATTCAAGACTTCCGGGATTTAGGGGTTGTTCTTCGCTGAGAGCTTCTTCACTCAATTACCAAGATTCAATCTACTTTCTTTTTCCGCTCGCTGCCGGATGCGTTCTTTAACTTGAAAGCCCTGCTATACGTGCAGGATAGGTGGAAGGCACATGCTTCTCTTTACGACGTAAAGGAAAGACCTCTTTTCTAATTCTATACTAGTTCCTATGGCGTAAAGGAAAATAGTTTAATTTCGGCTATTACATCTATGGGTCAACGAGTTTCTGGAGTCTCTTAAAGAGGGGATCGAAGCAAGGTCAAATCCCATTATTATAAATAGTTATTCTAAATAATACGATCATCTCACAGATGAAGAAGTGAGCAAGCCTTTCTACAATGGATTCTAACAGCGCAGACTAGGCATCTTTATCAGATTTCAATTTATATATTTATTTATATTAGTAAAGCCCCTTGTTTCAAGGCTAGGGCCTTCCCCAGGAACATGGTTTAATTGCGATTTGAATTTAGCAGCATTGGCCGTAGAATCCAATATTGAGGGTGACTGACCACTAGATCTGTCGATCGAGACCTTGGTCTTCCTGCAGTACTACAGGCTTTTTACTCTCTCTCTATGGGCTTCGGGCTAACGCCCTAGATCCTCCACTAAATCCTCCAACGGTGAGACTGAGTGTCTTACTTTATCTTAAGACGACAGAGGTACGTAAAGTAGAGGTCCCTCAATTCAACTATCTCTTAAGACTTTTCTGGGTGACCAAGACATAGACTAAGATTCCTTTGTATCCGGGCGCTTACCTCGCTTGTTAGGGATCGATGCTTCGCCTCATCCGTGCTCCTTGGAAACCTTGACTCTTCAATAGATTCATCTTAACTTAAGAAAAGTGGTACTTTCTGTTTGCCTTACCGTCTTTTCTCAGCGGATCAGCCACATACTCCGAAGTAACGTTAGTGACGGGAACTTAGCTATCTTTTGGTCAGGTTTTCTGGGGGTTGGTTCCTCTACTAGAATAGGTTCCGAACGCCTCACTTCTCTTACTTTCGGTGCTTATCTTCAATCATAAGATTGTCACCCGCCCTAAGCAACATCGGTTCACCATAGATATCTCAAGAACTTCTCTTCTTGACTAGGAGAGCGCTCTTCCTTCTCAAATCTTTCTTCACTTCTCCCAGCGCTGCTCAAGAATCATTCTTGTACCTACTATTCTTTCTATTCTTTCCGAACCTGGGGCTTCGCTTGCTCGCCCACTTATCTATGCGTTCTTTGGTAGGCAGCATAGCATCTTTTGGTTTTCCACTTCCAAGAAAGACTTAAGTGAATTAACCATTCGCTTACTCTTGTAGACCGCTCTCCTCGCTTTTATTGTTATTATAAATCTTTCTTACTTGGGTAGCCGGATCTTGATAATTAGAATGGGCAAAGCTTTCCCTTCCTTTGGTGATGAAGTTGGGCCGTCTTTCTTATGTCAATTCTGGGTCAACCATATTCCCATCCTCGGCTTTCAGCCTCAGAGACTTTCCAACCTTTTCGGTAGGAAGGATCACTACAACTTTACTCAGGTGGGGCACTACCCAATGATCAAGTACCGGTTACAGTACAGGATACCAAAACAAATTCACGACTCCTCCATCGAGCAATGCAACTCGAGATGCAACATGTATTATTTCATTTAAAATGGCTATTCTAAAAATAGGATATGAACAGGATTTTCTCATGAAAAAATGCAACTTTGAAATTGCGTAGGTGTAGGTGATGGCATCTTCAAACGGTGGTGTGATCCACACGAGAACAAAAAGGCTGTCACTGGGTGGAGAATTTCCATCCATTTGCTGTCTCGTTCGCTACCGCTCCGTGGGGTCAGAATTACGCAATTGGACCAGTTGGAGCTATAGCTGAAACCTCTCGAATTGGGGAAACCGCCCAATAGTCAAGCTACCTTCACTACGTTCAGCCCTCAGAGCCCCTCTCTTTTGGATGACTGATCAAAACCTGGTACTGACGAGCTACCCCCTGACGAAAGCACAGACCTATCTCTGGCTGACTCTCCTGGTCACCGAAAGACAGACGAGGGCTTCTCTTACCTCATTCACCCCTTTCTGTAGGTCAAGATCAACAGGATTGGTTGGGTGGGCAGGGTAGGTCCTAAAGGTGCTGGTGGTGTATAGGGTGATGGATGAGGCTGAGCAAGGATAGGTGGGAGAGATATTTTGATTTCTATTAGAAAGAGAAAGACCAAGATGTGAAAGAAGAGAAGAGTCCAGAAGAGGGAGATTTGAACGAAAGACCAAGATCCAAGAGAAAATCGTTCAATTTCATCATACCTTTTTTGTTTGTTTACAAATCCCCTCCTTTGTCAGAAACCGCAGGCATGTGTTCAAAATGCCTCCCATTCCAAGGGGAAGAGAGATCCTGAGCAACCATTAGTTCCGCCCACTCGTCTCTCAATCACCGAATTTGGCCCATAAACCGCCGAAGCAATTTACCAGAGAAACAAACATAGAAAAACTCCACCGTAAGAGAATGCTTTCCATGAAATAATTCCTTCCTCTCATTGATTTTATTCCATAGAATCCACATGCCACCAAACAGACCAAACGCTGGAAGTGGAACTAAAAGAAAGTGACAAGACTACCCTGATCCTTTACTAACTCAATCTTCCTCTCTTCAACCTTTGTCTCCTGAATGAAAATGATATCAATGGAATTCGAGACTCAAAGTCCGGCCACCGCCCTTTGAGAGTGCTTAAGCTCCTTCCCTACTTCTTTCTTTTTATTGGGGTTCTGCTTTTTTCTCCCCTTCCTCGACTGCCTAGTTTTGAGGCCCTTTCCTTCTTTTGAGATGCTAGCTCTTCACACGCTCCTTTTTGTAAGTAATCATCCTTCTTTATCTTAGCTTTCTTATTGCGAGCTGCTTGAGGAGATTCAAGGTCTTCCCTATTGCCTTCTAAGTTCACCTCAGAAAAAAGGTGCTCCAAGCCCTCCACTGTGACCAACTTAATCAGGCCAGCATTTTCTTGACCATTATTTTTCCTACAATGCACCTACATACCCAATCCTCTTCCACGGGAATTCCCCTCTCATCGTCATCACCAAGCGGAGCAAGGGCCTTTATATTTGGGGTAGCAGAGGGCTGACATGTACCCATAGAGGGTATCTCCTACCCTTCACTGTAGAGATTGCTTTTCAAATTATCTTCTGTCCTACTAGATCCCTCTTCCTCAATGCGCTTAGGTTAAAAGCAACCTCCTCATCATCCTAAGTACCTTTTCTCTAACTTACTTTCTTGACATCACAAATTGAACCGCCGAAAGGTGCAAGATACGGCTCAGCTCTGCTGAAAAGCCGTATCGCCCTATCTAGTAAGTTAGCGCGATTACCACGTTTTTCAGCAAGCTACGGAGCAAGCGTAGGCCCCCAAAAAAAGGGGGCCGAAGCGCGCAGGTTGTTCCGTTGCGCGCTAGCTCGCGCGCTAGCGCCTTCTTTTGAAGCTGCTTGCTGGCTAGCGCGCTACTTATTTATTTAAGTTAACTTGACTCTGCCCCGCTTGCAGCTTGCTGATCGCTGTGTTCAAAAATGACACCTGGATATGAGTAGATGTTGGTCGAAAACGTCTCTCATTCACAATGGAACAGAATGGTCTCGCTCGATGCGTCATTTGATTTGGTGTATATTCACCATCAGAGTTCTGGAAACTTCGAAACTCAAACCCCAACCTAGAAAAGAATGCTACAATGTTAGAAATTCTCAACTTAACACGCCCCCTAACTTCGCGACCTCCCACTACTTCATCTACCGAAATGACCGGGCAGATCTCATGTATTCTAGCATTCAACCAGCTCATGATCCTTAGGCTATACAGCATGGAGCAGGCAGAGAGATGAAAGGACCACCTTCTCCTGCTTGCTTGATCGGAATCGATTCTATGATTGAATAGCAGAAGTGCTACTTAGTAGTAGAAACTCGGAGAGACAGACAGAGAGGGGACTCTCTCATACCTGCTAACTCCTAGGATGAGAAGTAGGTCCCTTGTTTTTGGCAGGAATAGTTCCAGCCTTTGTTGCCCCTCGGTAGAGTGAGTCTACTTGCGAACTGGCAGGACGCGGAGATCGATTGATCAATATGCATCTCGAGAGTGGATGGTTGACCGCCGCCCCCTTGTCCTGGAGGCTCTCCGGCCGGGGAAGGCAAAGGGGATTGCTATCGTCACCTTTTCTCCCGGTGTATGTGAAAAAAAAAAAAAGTGACGAACCCTTTTTTGTTCGGCCATAGGTTGGTCCAAAGAACGAGAGTCGGCTTCCTTAAGGGAGTTCTTCCTCAGTAGCTCAGTGGTAGAGCGGTCGGCTGTTAACTGACTGGTCGTAGGTTCAAATCCTACTTGGGGAGAATTGATAGTTATCGCTTTTCTGACCTAGCGACCCCTGTCCTTCTCCTTAGTTTCTAAACTAGCAGAATCGTCAAACGGGACATAAAAAGTGGGAAGTTTCTTGTTGGAAATGTCTTCCTCACTCTCGTATAGGTGAACTTGGTTCGTTCAATTCTTAGGAAGAAGAAGGATCCACTGGGAATGAATGGGAAGACTGGAGTAGTATCTTCATTAGCCGGAAGGAATTAGTCTCCACTAGCGTAATTCGAAGAACGAACAAGAAAAGGGTGACTGTTTAGGTAGGATGGATGGATGTGGTCCAATGGCTAAAGCTCTGCCAGCTTCTTGTAGACTGGCAGTCTCCGAGTTGTTTTTGGGTGGGATGGTAGAGTTTTTCTTCGCCACTAGTGGCAACGAAGTCCTTGCTAATTACCAAGGCGAAGCAACGGGTTGAAAAACCACCACAAGGGGACGTCCTGACTAAACAAAAGCTTCTTCAATGGCTGGGTCGAGAAAAGGGTACCCTTGTGATGTGGTAACGCTGGGTAAACTCCAACTCCTGCCTCCCCCATACCTCTGCCACTGATGATGATTCCACTATAATTAGCTCGATCTCTGCTGGTGATGCGCCCCTGCATCTCGACCCAGTGGAACTCCTTACTCTTGCTCTCGAACTGGCTTGTATGCTTGTACCATCTCTGTACCAGTTGCTGGTTTTGGTTCTAAAACCGGGCTCGGTTCTCTTACCAACAAATACCAACTCCATAAGGGGAAGTGGCGGCCCACTGACAACAGAGGGCATTTTTTAGGCTATAGTATAGCTATGGGCCTAGTCTTTCTGCTATCGTGCCCTCACGAGTGCTTTTGATGGATCAACTGTAGTATCTGATACTGGGCCTGGGTCACCAACATTGGGATCTGGAACTGCTTCAATTCGTGCTTGAACGGATACTGACTCCAATTTTAACCTTTCACCCCTTTCACTCAATCAATGCAATGCAATGAAGTCCTCGCTCTGGCATAGATGTCAAGCGAAAGTTATGCCTAAGCCAGTGTTGCCCGTAGCTCGGAACCAACCACGCCCTACCGACCAAACCCATAGTCGTACTTATGCTAGTCGTACTGAGCTTGATGATTGGTCTGATATATCGGCCTCACTTCATGGAGAAAGATGGGTAAGGATCGAGAAGTGAGGGAGGCCTGGAAGACTTCTTTCTCAATCGCAAAGAATAAACAAAATTCGAAATAGCTTTGACTTGATCTGGATCTACCTCTATACTCCTTCGTTAGACTATAGAGCTAAACAACAGCTCAAATACACACTTCTTTGGGTTGAGTCTGACCCGGCCTGTCAAGGACTGGAGAACCATGGATCACAGATCTTTCCCTAAAGGGTCATCGACTCCTCCACTACGTCGTGCGTCACGTCATGAGGTGGTCGTGGCTTCGCTCCTGCGACCGAACCGAATCCGTGTAGTCAAGTTTCATGCTGATCGGGGCGAATCCGAGCCCTAGGAGATAATGGGGATCCGTGGAAAAGGAAAATCGACAAGGAACATGTGAAGTCAATGGCAAATTCCTATTCATTATAGGCGTTGCACCGACCTCAACTGGCTCTAACTGAGAACATAACGAAAGAAAGAACTTTATATACAATGATCCGTGATTTCACGACACTCTGAACAATCATGACAGATTTTTTCGGGAGGGGAAAGGCACAAGTAGGCATGATTAATCTCAAGAAGGATGTAATGGTGACTACATCCCAGTGCTTTCAGCTTATCGTCTGGCTTCCCGGTGGTTCCCAGTCACTGCCTCCCATACCTCCCCGAATAGCTTATCGTTATTCCTTCCACAATCCATCCCGAAGCTCGAATGAAACTCTTGTTCAGGGTTTTGGCCACTCAGCAATGAACATATACACATGCGGGATGAGCCCCAGTTCCTCATAAATCAGCCTTTCTACCCGACATTTGTTATTGAAGTCTTATACCCTCATCATCATTTACTAAGATAGTCATTGCCCATTCTTTACCATGCGACGCAACCCACTTGTTTCATAGTTTCCATGACTTCTTTTGCCATTTCCACGAATTCATGCTCATCGCCTTACCAATTCGGCAAATGCTTGGATAAACGAATATGAATTGTTAGGGAGGATAGTCGATCCGCCTCGATCCCGGCACAGAAAGATCTGCCCCACCCCACTCAAATATATGGCCTCGGAAGGCTCATCGTGAGTTATTGTTATTCGACCAGGCTCTGAACCCTCATGAGAGACAGATAGATGGCTATCTCCTTTTCCCACCCTTGCTGAAGAAGCTCCTGAAGAAGTGAGAGAACGAGGGGAAGTTTGCTCACTCTTAAGTGGCAGGCAGGTTTACGCCCTTATACCTTACAAGCTTCGAATGATTAAGAGTTTTCAACCGATGACACCCCCTTAGAATCAACCAATGCAGTTCAACCAGCCTTTGAACCCTACTTTGCTTATCCTGCCTTATCCTTCGATTGAAGATCTACTGGACTCTGAGAGCACGGGATAGAACTAGGGACCTGCCTTGGAATCGAGATGGAAGTGGAGGAGGAAGTGAAAGAGACGGATGGACGGATGGGGAGCCTGAATCTCAATAGGTGGGCAAGGTTTGATCGGACTAACCAACTGCCAAAAGGTTTACTTTTGAGAATGCCTCCTATATCGTGCAAGAGATTTCAAAACCTGGGCTTAACCAGTCATACCCGGAGATTAAGGATCTGAAGTCGGTCGGTAGCTACTCCTACTGCAATTGGGGGCTTCTTTTAAGCCAGCCCACCAAAGAATTCCACCTCGACTCCCCTCTACCAGAGAATCCATGAATTCCGTGCACCTGCTGTAGCAGCAGGGATGGGAAAGACAAATAACCAGCCATTGGCCATTTTCCTCAACCTTTGGGCTTCCTCTCCTCGCTTAATTCAATAGGGCCTTTCTCCTCCTTAGAATTAACGAGATCTAGAGTCTTGGATGAATCCTCTGGAAAGGGGGTCGATCAACCCTAGAAGACTCGATGGCTTAACAGCCCAGTGAATAACCTGATTCAGAGAGATAACCCTTAGACACTCGCCCTAAATTCGGTTGGGGAGTGCCAGATGCGTAAGCAGTTCCAGTCCCAGCTCCTTAGCCAACATACCCTACGAGTGTATTCGCTCCCGGAATATGAGCTTATGCGCCTACCTCCGCTACTGGGGCTGAACTTGATCTACTCCAACAATAGGTGAATATGCTCAGTGCTTAAACCAAAACAGCTCCTCAAACTCCTGACTCTGGCTCTCCTAAAATTGGATATGCTTTCTCTATTTCCGTGTCCATCGCCCTTGCTCCAACTCGATTTGCCTTTAAGTGATAGGGGGTTACGAAGAGGTTCAACCTGAAAGGTATTTATCAAAGGTTTCGGGTGTTCTTGTCTTGGTTCAACGCGCTATAGATCTGTATATGGGACTGGGCCAGGGGAAGCTACGGGCTATGGAGCTTAATCTGTGCCTAGAGCATCTCAAACGGGAGTGGAAACTGGTACCAGGAAATGGACGGGATCTCGAAAAGGAAGGAACGCTAGCTTGGAACTGACTTAAGAGGGCGGCTAAAATGCTTGCGAGGATAGTTGTTCACAGGGTGGCTGCTCCGACAGCGTATGATTCACCGGCAGTGTCAGCTTGAGCTGAATATGATTGGCCCGCAGTGCCCCCTTCCAATGCGGTCTATGAATCTCCTGCAGCGCACTACGGGCCCCGACGAATTCTTTTTGGATATGAGCGTGGATGGACCGCTTAGCCTGAGCCAGGGGCACCTCTAACTCTTTTCCCCTTTGACTAGCTAGGTCGGACTTCAAAATTCGTGGTGCAAAGGTAAAGCACTGTATTACCATACACTTGACTTTGTGCTCGCTTCGACGCTGCTCAATCCCCATCTCGATCAGCTCCAACTGAAACTCCGGATTTTGCTTCTCAAACAGACAGGGATGCTAAACGAGGTAGCAGTTCTTGCTATGCTGCTGTATCCGACGTAGGCCCAGATACAATGCACCTACCAACCCCTCGTCGTCGTGATGGTGAACAGATGAACCTATGACCTACCCAATAGTACCCACTAATAGCATTAGGGAAGGGAGGAAAAGGGCACGAACCTCCCCTACCGGACAACTATACCTCGTAGGTACGAGAGGTAGAACCATCATAAGTCGGGACAGCTGCCGACGCAACGAATCCAGCCGCAGATTATTCAATTGGACCCCTTCCATAACTAGTTACAGAGCCATAAATGACAGTTTATTGCATCGAGCCCCAGGACATTAACATTCAGGATCTATAATCTGGTATATATGGATAGGGAAAAACAACCAATGGAGTTCGTCTACCAAGGGTATGTCCATGCTCTTCGAATCCAAAGGCAGGTGGTAATCGAATCATTAAGAGAGAAGATGCCCCGCTTGGCCCTCTTTATCTATTCATTTAAAAAAAAAAATCTAACAAATGGAATCGTTAGGCGCCTGCAAATCCGAGCTGGGCAAGGAAGGCGGGGAAAGGAAAAGAGGTAAGGGATCTTTACTGCTTGCTCCTTTTCCGCAACTCGGTTTTTAGACTAAGATGAGAAAACACTTTCTTCATGATAGGTGAAGGGATAGGAGCTCGACATTTTGATGCAGCAGGTCGGCGTGCAGCCGCGCCTCGCTGTGTTGGAAGACCTAGGAGGAGACAAGACAGAAGAACTCCTTCGCCAGAGCAGCCCCCTATGTTGGTTGAGTAAGGGGGAGCAAATACCTGTAGCAGAGGAGGAGGAGATATGACAAGACTGATTCAACCTCTGAATCTGCTTCCGCTGTCGTGGGGTAAAACTATCTGTGTCGGGCGTGGGAGTGACCATGGCTGCAGAGGCAGGAAGGCTAAGGGAAGTCTCCGATTCAGTAGGCGTCTCTGGGGGAGCAGCAAGATGAGCTGTGTCTGACTGTCGATGAGAGTTTGCATTCTGCCGCTTGCGAGAGTCTGCAATCATGTGACCCGGCTTCTTGCAATAGTGGCATATGATCTTGGACATGTCTCGTTGGCCTGATGCACCAGCAGAGCTTCCAGATTGAAGATTCTGACCATAGGGTCGATGTCCCGAAGCATGTTCAGCTGCAAGAACCTGATCTGAAGCACCCTGAGTAATAGAAGATCGACCCCCAGTCTGTAGAGCAAGTCGAGTCTCCTCGGATCTCACATCAGCAACTGCTCTCTCAATGTCTGGTGGAGGAACTCGATGTTGAATTGAGGATCTAACATTCTCGAACTCAGGCCTCAAGCCCATCAAAAACTTAGAGAGCCTTAGTCTATTCTATGTTATATGACATTCTTCCCGACAAGAGCCTTTAGAATCGGTGCCCCTATCTTTTAAAGGGGTCCCTCATGTTCAGCTGGTCCCATAGAAGCCTAAGCCTTCGGTAATAGTCTAGCACACTTATTTCACCTTGTACTAAGGCATGTTCTTCATGTTGCAACTGATAGAAAGGTGGAGAATCATCCTGACAATCAAGATGACGTATGTAATCCCAAATATCTTTAGCAGTCGCAAAGGAGGTAACGGTGTATATGGGGCTCAAAGGAAGTACACAAGTCATCCCATTTGAAGCTAAGCACTTTTCATCTTTTGTAGGAAAATCCCCTTTTCTAGTCTTGGGAAATTGAAGCCCACATAAGCACAATATTTTTTCCCGAGCAAATCATTCTTCATCGCATAAGCCCATGACAAGTCATTTCCAGATGCTTCTTTCGGAAGAGCACGGGAAAAGCCCATGGAATCCATTGTACTAAGACCCGCAAGATCATCCAAGGACTTAAAATCGGGACTCAAAACTAGTCAAGAAGCCTTAACTCAAGCAATCACTCAAGAGAATCAAGGATTATCGCTTGCCGGATTCGTAAAAGAAATAGGAAGATCCGCTGTTTTTGTGATATCGAGAGTGCACTAATCCCCCCCGAGGGCTTACCTCTCCTTCTCGGGGGGTATGGGGGGTGAATATCAAACCCTTTAGGGGCAACATTCCCTTCCCATACCCTGTTCCCCCCTCGTGAGTCGTCGGTTTCGGCATCGCATGCGAGTCTTACTATAAGCATGGCAGCTATATCGCCACCCTTATAGCACCTTTTCGCACTACTAACCGAGGGTAGTTCACACCCCGCTTATGTCTTACGGCAATGGCCCGCAGCGCAGGCCTGGGCACCGAATCCGTGACAGTTAGTAGCAACCACTGCCGTCTTGTACATCTTAGACAGGAAGTTAGTGTCAACCACCCCAGGTAGTGGAAGCGACCCTCTTGGTGAATTACTTCGGTAACGATGGTAACACCGGCTTCCTGCTATAGATGTTTTCTGCGATCACTCTACGAAATAGGGCAGCTGATCTTCCTAGAGGCTAATCAGCTTTTTCTTTTTTAGAGGAAGTAGGGATAAAACCCCGAGGGCGAATGGATGGACCCGTTCGCCCGAGGTACAGGCCCCCGCCGTAAGTTCACTGTTCTAGTTTCCCGAGCCCCATTCCCTCCTAACATAGGGAATGGGATAAGGCTCGTTCCGCGCTCACTCTACAACACCAACTTTCCTTTTTTTAGGCATCAAAGATAGAGTTTCCTAAGGTCTGGGAGTGCTTCCCGTAAGGAGAAGCACGCCCAGTTATCCCCGCTTGCACGATGTGGAATCCCTTTGCTCACTAATGAACCCCTCACTTCTGCGCACACCCCTAGTCCTAGAGCTATTTGAACAGCACGAACAACTTTGACTCGTACTGTCTCACCAGCTACTGGATAAGCTGTCAAAGAAGCTACTGCTACTGGAACTTAAATAAACAGGATTTTGTTTCAATTCAATGCACCCGGCTAAGAGGAAGAGGAATAGGATCAGTCTTTTGTGAAAGTGCCCCAAATAGCCCACAGTCTGACCAAGAAAACCTCCTTTCTCGATTCCGATCTCAGCCCTAAACATCGTATCGATCGTTCAGCGGCCGGCCTATCCGTTGCCTTTTGATTCAGAGCCTCATCAGATCTATTTTTCTACGCGCCCCAACTCTCGTAAACTCGGATTCCCCGCCCCGCTTGGCTGAATTTACATTCCTACTTCTTATAGTCGGATGAGGGGTGCCCTAAATGTGTGCGGTAGCACTCCTTATTTCCAGAAAATAGGAGTAGAATGAAAAGAGGCGCAAGCTTGTAATCTTCGATTTTCCGCCTTTAAAATGCGCTTTTGCTCTTGTTTGATGTGACAAACTCAGAAAAAGCCTCTTTGCCTCAGGTTTCTGTAACTAAAAAGGGGCAATCCAGTAAGTCAATGCAGTCAAGCCAGTAAGTAGGGAGGTCCAGCTTTGCAGTCTAGCGAGTCAAGGGATGAGAGCGAAGAAAGCGGTTTTTCCTCAATGGATAGGCTCAGTTCAGCTCACGAAGAAGACGAAGAGCTGTCCTCGCTGTCTTATCCCGGGCCTTACGGCACAAATGCCCATGTATATGTTGGGTGGTAGCTGTTTTCAAGAGAAAAAAAGCCCGAGCAAAAGACCCCTTAGGGGTCGAGCGCCAGCTCGGGGGGTAAGATCCTATCTGAATGAGTAAGAGCTCGAACTTGAGGAATAGGTGTAAGGGCTAGAAGCAGGTGTAAGGGAAGGGCTAAAAGCAGGTGGAAGAGCTAGAAGAAGTAGGAATAGGAGCTATAACGAGAAGAAGGAGTAAGAGCTATCACTTTAAGAATAGTTAAATTTTTAGTCTTAGAATGGATCCATGAACAGAGCTAGGGGAACCTGCGCACGCAAGAGAAGTGCTTACGGCCAAGAACCAAAGGAGGCCAACGACTAAGGAGCAGCCCCAGCGAAATAGAACTACGACTCAGCGTAGGGCGAAGAGATTCGCTCACAAAGGATGTGACGCACCCGTCGGCCTCAGATGGACGAGACAAAGAGCGCAACTCAGGGGGCGAGAACTCAGAGAGGTGGAGGTCCGGACAAGGCTAGAGCCAAGCAGAGGGATGGAGTAGGGGAGGACTAAGGGAAGACCGGTTGGTGAAAGTAGGCACGAGTGGAGAGGCAGGTGTGGAAGTCGAGTCTAGTATTGTTTTCGTAGGCGAGTGAGAAGCAAGCGAGAGTGCAGGCTCGCCCCGAAAGCGAGCCGGGAGCGATCAAAGGCGATAAACGCTTGATTGTATTCTTGACTGATTCAATTGATAACGAGAGATAATGGTACCCCGACCATGCCTTTAGGGGGGGTGAAAGCGGTATCAAAGCGAGACATAAGTAGATTATCCTCGCTTAGAAAGCTATCACCGCTTTCGGATATGTGCATAGCACAGCGTCACTAGTGCGAGTCGAGTCCATATGCAACGGGACCATTAGACAAGTCGAGTAAAGAAAGCAGTATCGAATAGAGCGGGCTCAAGTACACGAGCGAGGGAGCGATCTCCATGAGGGATGAACCACAATCCAGAGGGAAAGGGAAGAGCGGCCGATCCGCCTGCGGGTGATACGCGAGCGAGACTATCAGTGAACCAAGTCAATCCCTTTCCGCTTTGCTCTTCACTACAGCTGTTCGTGCATATGACGGGACCACTCGAACCGCGCAAGGTATAGTTCGACTTAATCTCAAAGTGGGACCCCTTGTCCGGTCAACTCTATTCCATGTAGCTGATATCCTAGATTTTATATGTTGCTAGGACCGCCAGTTGAGTGGGTGAAAAGGGTGTTATGAAGGATGTTGGATGAAAGTGTTGTACTTGAATTCGAAATTACCACTTTACCTTGATCGACGAGGTCCTGAATAGCATGTTTCAACGTGAGGCATCGATCAGTGTGATGCCCTGGTCCTTGATGATATGCACAATGCGCTTGAGGATCATAGGACTTAGGCAACGGGTTCGGTGGAGGTCTCGGATTCAAAGGCACGAGCAACCCTCTTTGCACCAAAGTGTTCAGCACTTCACGGTAGGGCTGGGCAAGCGGAGTTAAATTCCTAAAAGCCCTTGGAGGTCTAATATTTGTTAGTGCGCTGGATGATTGACCTATTGCTGCGACGGTATTAGCTTCCGCCAGCTCTGTTGGACTTGCTTTTCCTTTATTTTCGGCAAGTTTACTTTGATCGGGCCCTTGAGACGAAACAGGATAGGGCCAAGGAATCAACTTTCCGCTCTTGACAGCACTCTCTACGTGCGACCCAGCCTTGATTAGACTTTGGAAAGTGCCATGGGTTTGAGACATGAGATATCCCGAAATTGATGGGTGTGCGGATTGAGCGACCAACATGATCTGTTCCTCTTCATCAATCTTGTTCCGCATTTGAGCTGCCATAGCTCGCCATCTACCCACGTAGGTGCTGAAACTTTCATCATTCTTCTGTCTTAATGCTTCCAAATCAGCACGCTTGGGTTCGGCATCAAAATTGTAAGAATATTGATCAATGAACATTTTTGACAATTTATCGAATGATGTCAGCTTTGAATGATCAAGTGAGGTGAACCACTTTAATGCTGGACCAGTGAAACTTTTCTGAAACAATCTAATTATTGCACCCTAATATTTTTCCAGTGGGCATACATCAGCACAGTAAGCCTTTAAGTGGGCAATCGGACAACTCGTTCCATCATACTTCGCAAACTCAGGAATCTTAAATTTATCTGGCAGTTTAGAATCTGGATACAGTGCGAAGTCGCGGAACTTTGTTGCAAAACCGGTGATGCCTTGAGACTTCTTCCATGCATCTTCAATTTTCTTCAACCTTTCCAAATGCTCTTCCATCCCAATAGGCATTGATTTGGTGGATGCAGGGGGTATGGGAGCTTGAACAAGAAAGCGGGGAGGTGGTGTAATGATGTGTGGCATCTGGAATGGGTAGGGTAAGTGATACGGGATTTGATGGGGAGAGGTGTGAGGCCTGTGTACCACTAACCCCAAATCCAAGTGAATGAGCATTACCACTCATGGGATTTGTCACCTCACTATGTTGATGTGCTGCTTGTTCACGGTAGTGGTCCACTTCGGGGGTGTCAAAAGCAAAGGATAAATTTGATGAGGATGTGGCTGATGCTGAAGGTGTAGTGGGAATCACAACGGGATTTGATACAGGGGTAGTTTTGGGGGTGGTGAAAAGATTTGGGTTTGGATGAGCATTTTGAGTCATTCGAATTTGCATCATTTCCAACATCTTTTCCATCATGACTTGAAGCTTCATTATTTTCAAAGACGTCGGATCGGTCCCAACAGGTGCCGATGTTGCAGTGGTCACAACCGGACATTGCTCTTCTTCTGTTGTGTTCAGGGGAGTAGACATGTCGGGCTGTGGCTCAATGGGCTCAGTAGACTCGTAGATATCAGTAACCTTGCACTGACACTATTACAATACAACTGCAATCACAATTTCCAACACTTTAGTTACAGGCCTTTCTTCTCAAACCACAGTGGCAAATGCAAATAATTGTTGACAATGAATCATCACAAATTGAAATTACATGGACCCATCATAAGAAAAGCTGATCACTGGTAGGGGTGTAATTAGGATTAGCATAAGGAAGTGATAACCCCCGGATTATCTGTCCTTATGTTTTCTTGAAATGAACAACTGCGGCGAAGAGGTTAAGTGTGTATTAATCCAACCATGCACTGATGATTATATTGATGGCAGCATTAGCAACACAAGAGATCTTAGTGTTGTCAATGTCGGCCCTCTTCTGAACCCAAAGTAGTGCACAATTGGGTTAATCTTCTATCCAACAGACTCAGTTATTGTCTTCCGGATTCGACTCGCACTTTGTCCCAAGAATACAAAGTTGGCAATTGAATGAGACCACAGCCAACCCCCGTTTCTCTTGATCCAAAGTCAGAGCAAATTAAGGATGGAGAGCATCCCCCTTGGATCAGAGTGGAAGACAATTCACTTTGCCGCGGTTGCACTTTCAAGGCTAATCCTAATTATTAATGACTGAATGTGTGTATCGAGTGGGATGCTCACATGGGTATCTAGCCTTCTCTACTTCAGTTCAACCTCTCGCACACATCTAGGGTTCTTATTTCTCCAAATACAGGTCACCCAGCCTATATACGCAAGGTACTGGCTGGGGTGGCCGCATTCGGGAGCCTCGGTCTACGCTCGGCGTGACTGTACTCCGTACACAGCAGCCGACGGGTAGCGGGGAGTCTATGCACGCGCTCGGCGCGGCTAGGGCTCCTCTCCGTCAGGATCTAGCGTTGGTTCACTCAAATAATCTCACTTTCACTCGCACTCCCTCACAATCGATCACACTGTGTGTGTGTCTTGTGCAGAATACATTCAGTCATGCACAAAAAAACAAAATTAGAAAAGCGAAAAAGAAACGTTTTCTAGGTCTAAGAGTGTTGTATGTACAATATTATAGCAAAGGTTCATCCGAGGGAAAGGTCGGAGAGAAGGATCCTGAGAATCAGTTGTGATTCCGAGGTGGTGGCCAGATCCCGAAACCACTTATAGCAGTGACTCAGTGACTTCGATACCGGGATGAAGTTCAGCGACTTCTCTTGGTCCCCGGCTAGTTCTAACCGATTTGACTACAGAGCCTGGACTTGGTCCGCCTCGTTAACTCCCGAATGAATTATCTGATGATCCATTCGTCATGAAATTAAATCGGAAGAGGTTGAACAATGAACTCATCCTTTTATTACACCTCAAACTGAGTTCCCTTGTTTGTACGAATTGAACAAATTGAATAACTTGTTGATTGAAGATCGAGCTCTAGCTCTTTTCATCCGATCGGATTGGGGAACCGGCCCTTAAAGAGATAGGGGGGGGGAAGAACAGGATGAACTGCATCTGGTAATTCACAGGGAGAGACTTTACGAATAAATAGACCAGAAAGAATGGTCATTAGATTCATTGAACCTAGACGGTCTAAGATTGGAAACTTAGGAATATTTCGAAACGCGCGAGCGGTTATGTGGGCATTAATATAGGCATGAGATATTCCTGTAACAAGGGCAGGTCATTCGTTCTAATCCGTCACTGGACTTCTTATAGTTACTTCATAGAATTTGTCGGTTATGAACCGTTTCGTTTTGATGAACGAAGTCATTATAAATAGAAACGCCACAGCACACAAACAATTAAGTCTTTAATCGGAAAGATTCGCTCATCTAGCTCGTCGGGGTTGGGTGGGAATAGACGGGTAGCTCGTTACCTCTGCTGAGGCGGCTAGGGCGGTCCCTAGGTCGTATTCCCTATTTGTGACAGGTCCGGCCCCCACCAACAACAACAACCAGTGAAGCAGCACCAATCAATGTAGCAGCACCACCAGCAGCATCAGTAGTGTCAGTTTATGCCGCAGAGGAAGAGGCAGAACCAAAAGCAGGGCAGCAGGATCAAAGCAAGCAGATCTAATTGACGGAGATGCCTTGAATCTGTTCCAATTCCAGCGTAGTAGGGTCAGTAGTTCCATTCTCAGATCGAGATAGAGCAGCGTTTTTCCAGCATAAAAGCAAGTAGCAAAGCCAGAAGAAGGCTTTTATGGCGGTAGAACCAGTGAATCAACGAAGATATCAAAGGCTTCGGTTTCAGGTGACCGAACAAGAACATCAGTAGCGGATTCGGTTCTGGGGCCTGTTGGAGAGCCATTACCCAGTCCAGATTCAAAACCACCAATAGTGGTTCGAGATAGCAGGCAGAGGTGCCTAGAGCAAAAGGAGTTGACATACCTTAGCCCAAGTCATCACCTAACCGTTTCATCTATTCCACCAGTTCTTTATCTAGTCCCAGAGCCTCTTCCTTCAATAGTCCCTAAATCTCGAGCAGAGCCGGTTACTTAGCTGCCAGTAACAGAGGCAAAGAAAGCATAGGCAAAGGTAGCAAAGTAAGCTAGAGCAGAGATAGCTGCAATAGAGCCAGCATCTCTACCAATTGAAGACCCAGCAGCTACAGGGGTTGAATAACCAATTGATCCACTTAGTCAGCACCTGTAGATCAGGACCAGGGGTGTATCGCCAGCACAGCAACTTGAGAAGGAGAAAGAGGTAGCTCAGGAGGGGATTCGAAGGAAAGCTTAGGAGCGGAGGTGGGGATTCGAACCCCCGGATGAACCGAGTCATAGCTCTGGAGGCGAGCCATTGAAAGCTCCAAACAAGACAAGCTGGCTTAAGACCTGAGACAGGGATGGCTCCTGTTAACCCCACTATTCCAGCACCCAACCGGGAGATAAAGCTAGCTACCTAACTAAGACAGCTACGCCTCTGTTTCTCCTCGATCGACCCTCTCAACTAAATGGTACCGAACTTCCCATTCCCCACCTGTTCTTCCTGCTCGAGGTTGGCATCCGAGCGTAGGAGGATCCAGGGTGTTGAGGCTACGATGGCCAGCATCCCAAGCGTAGACTGAAAGGACAAGGTCGAGGCGGCTTAGCTGGCTTTGCATTGAAGGCGACTGCGATAGGGATGATAGCAAAGGCAAAGGATTGAGTTAGAGATTTAGGCTGCCATTGAATCAACAGAATTAAGGCCCGCACGCAGGAGTGAAGTCGAGTTACGTAGTTCCGGAGGTTCCGGTCGAGTGGATCTGGATATTCTAGTGGTATTAATTAGCACAGTAAACATTGCTCTTTCTCCCCTCCATCCGTTAATTAGGTCAGATGCTTCAGCACTGTTAAGAGCTTCGGCTGGGATGAATGGTTCACTAGAAGCGGAATTAGGACAATGAAAGGCAGCACCCTGGGAGTATTTATCGGAGTATTATGATTCGACTACCCTCAGCTGCAAAGGCTGGATATCCCCTAAGACCTACTTACCTTAATGAATGAATTCACCCCCGCCTCTGCTCAAGCTCACCCTTTCTCCTCTTCTCATCCCCAGCAGCACGGTGCATCTTAGCTTAGCTCGGATAGAAGGGGAGAGGAAGGGAGATCAGCTATTACTTCATCGGAACCGGAGAAAACAAGTACAACCACTCCACGGCTACGAAGGCGAGCTTACAAACCAGGGTGAAGAAGACAAGGCACTCGATCAAAGGCAGGAATCAAAGCAAAGACTGGAGGAAAGGGGGTACAATGCGAAAGCGTTCTATCAATCAATGGTGAACTGAATCCGAACTGCTGAGCAAGGGAGCCAGGTCCACGGGGTTTAACTGCATGGAAATCTCTCGTAAGAGGGTGGGTATGTCGATTCGACCTTCCATCTCACTAGCCAGTTACACTATTAGATACGGTGGCTTGATGGCTGGCTGCTTTGCCAAGGCCAGGCTGGAACCCAGCTCCAGACAAACAAGGTGAAAGGAACGCTGGGAGACAGATCTGAGGTGCCGATCGACTTCGAAGACATTTACTTTGGTGGTTCAGGGATTGACTCCCATGCCATGCTAAGCCCGGAGTTAGGGAGGCGCTTAAGCCGCTTGTAGTGGCGGAAAGGGGCGATGGAAGCAGGAGCTATGATATTAAGGTATCAATCTTCGGAATCAACCTATCTAAGTCAATCACCTGTGCTTTCTTCTCCTTCGGTTTCAGTCCCAGCCTTCAGGTCTCTCTCTTGCTTGCGGGAGAACAAAAGGCTTAGGAAGCGTAGGTAGCAGGCAGGTGGGAGCCAACCGAACCTCCGGATCCTCCATCCATATTATATACGTATTTAGAGTGGAGTATTAAGACGAGAGGTGCGATCAATGCTTTCTCCGGCAGGCATCCGAAGCATGGTGAACTCTTGATTGAGGAACGGAGCTGAAGACAAACAATCGAGAAAAGGGGAAAGGTGTATTGATTTAGGGCATCCCTTAGCAGAGAAAGACAAGCGAACTGACTGACCTCTTTCTGCAGCCTTTATCTCCGTCTCTTGGCAGTAGAGAAAAAGATTGATGTTGATGAGGTCAGGGATGGCTCGGTTTGAAGCTTGGTAGCGGAGGCAGGCTCCATCAGTCGAAGGGTTCATCCATCCATTAGGAAGTAGCGCCTCAGAAGATCCAGTCGTTCGGGACCTCCTATAAAGATTCAAGCAGTAGCGGCCTCGCTCGCCTGCTAAGCACTTATGTTCTCTCACCCGCAGTTCAGTTCAACCCGAAGAAAGGACAGCTTTAGAAGCAATTGAATTCATGAATCGCCCATTCCGTCCCCCCTTCCAACCTTGGTTCTGAACCTCTGTCTCCCAGCTAACTATCAAGCTCCCTCCGGTCGAGCCTTGAAAAAGTGATTGCATCCATCGTTCCCTTATAAGCAGAAGCTACGGGGGAAGGAGATGAACGCCCTTAGCTGGTTGTGAAGACTACTGTAAGATGACCGGCAGTATACCAGGTGGGGTCAAGCGATCGGGAGAGAGAAAGAAGTCGGATCAAGGGTAAATTGCCCTTCCTGTCCCTTCTTTTTCTATTTATCAGCACTTGAATGAATGCGGACTTAAGCTCTTTCATCAACAGCATTCCATCTCTCTTGGGATGACCGGCCTTCGATCGTCGACTTCCATCCCGGATTCCTCGAAGCTTCCTCTGGCCCCCGCAGTCGTACTTCTTTCTATGGGATAGGTCGGATGAAATAGCCAGCCTTAACCTTGCCTTATGGAGAGAATCCCGTCTTCAGAGACAAGTTCGGATCTATCGATGTGCATGTGAGACGGAAGTCTCGGTTGATCCGGGCATAGACATAGACATTATTAGATGTGGAAGCTGACGCGGAGGGAGCGTTGGAAGATGCCTGCCGATAATGGGAACGAGTAGCCATTCCTCCCTTTTCGATTCGGGTCCATTCTGGGAAGGGAAAGGTCGGGGGATGAGATAAGAAGTGTTCGTCCCGAGAGGTGCTGCATACACGACAGGCAGGAGCGATTCGCATCCGACTGGGATTGGGTGTAGAGACTCGTTCCCCACAGTTAGTTACTTGCCGGGGAGGTAAGCGATCGAACGATTGAGGAATGGGATGGTCGGTCGAGACACTTCCTAGACCTAACGGGCCCGCTAGACCCATTCCCCACTCCCGTCCCGACCGAGGACCAAGTGATTGAAGCGGATCTTATAGTCTTATTTATATAAGTATTAACGGACGGAATGAATTGATCAACCAAGAATAAGAGCGATCCATGCAAGGAGCTACCGCCAACTCGAGAGAACAGAGCTAGCTAGGAACGGGAATTCATTTGTACCGGAGCGCATTCTAGTCTATTATATACGTATTAATTTACGAACATAAATGATCGAAAACTCTACTCCTCACTCCACGCCTTTCTCTGTTTCCATCAAACCAAAGACAGATTGGGAATCAAGCTATTGAGAGAATGCCCCCACATCATAATACGTAATAAATATCACGAGTCGTTCGAAGCCTAAGATCTCCCTTCCTCCCTGTCTCATGAACGTTGGTTCGAAGTAATAGCTAAGGTTGCCCCCCCTAATCGCATTCCACCGCTAAGAAGGTTTGATTGCCTTTAAGCAGTGGGGGGTAGCGAGGTTCGTTCCGGTCTTCGGCTTCTCATTCTCAATCCAGCATAACGATTTCTATTTATCTTGTCCCGGTAGCCCCTCTGCCTTTGAAGAGATAATTTCAACTCGCATATTATATACATACGTATTTTTGAAAAACACTTTTCATTTCATTTATATCCTTCATAACCCACCCGAAACCATTGACGTCCTCGTCAATGCCTGTCGCTTGTAGTCTTTAAGTTTGTCCGGGAATAGGCGGAAAAGAGCTTCTGTCTCCCAGCTTGCCTCAGATTCGGGTAGGCCCAACCACTTGACCAAGTACTCTTTTTGTTTCTTCGTGCCAACGTATCTGACTCGGTCAGCTAGAATGGCTTCAACTTGCGGCACAGATGAAGGAGTTAACGGCGGCATGTCGCGAGTTGAGACGTTTCTAGCTGGTTCAACGGCATCGGCATGATATGGCTTTAAGCAACTCGCATGAAAAACTGGGTTCATCTTCAAGCCTTGTAGGACACGTTGCCGATCTTCTCAATGATGGGGAACGGACCATCATACTTTCGCACCAACCCCTTATGCACCTTTCGAAAGGTGGAAGTGAATTGTTTTGGATTGAGCTTCACTAATACCAGGTCCCCAACTTTGAATGTTTCAGGCCTCCGATCTTTATCGGCGTGCTTCTTTGCTCGTCTTGCGGCTTTTTCAAGATAGGCTTTGGCAATCTCCGCATTCTGGTGCCACTCCTTGGCAAACCTGTACGCTGCTGGGCATATTCCTGCATAACCAACCACGACGGAGTGCGGCGTCGATGGTTGTTGCCCAATTGCAAGTTCAAAAGGGCTCTTGTTTGTTGCAGAGCTCTTCTGCAAGTTATAACTGAATTGAGCCACATCAAGCAACTCTACCCAGTTCCTTTGGTTGGCACTGACAAAGTTCCTTTTTTATTATGAAAGTAAAGCATTAATTCTTTCAGTTTGGCCATCGGTCTGGGGATGGAAGCTCGAGGAGAAGTTTAGCTTAGTACCCAAGAGCTTAAACAACTCCGTCCAAAATCGGCCCGTGAACCGCGCATCGCGGTCGCTCACAATCGTTTGAGGAACTCCCCAGTACTTGTTGAGAACGTTTTTGAGAAACAAACGGGCTGCCTCCTCAGCCGGGCAAATAGAGGGTGTAGGAATGAAAGTAGCATACTTCGAAAATCTATCCACCACCACAAGAATAGCCGCATAGCCCCCCAATTCTCAAGCCCTCCCATGTTAGTCTCAGTTTTAGAACCCACATTTGGAAAAGTTCTGTTAGGTTCTTAGTAGCAGTCGGCGACCTTTTGATGATTTTACTTCACATAGCTTTTCGTCTCCTTGATAGCTGGAAGTTCTCCAAAAGTATGAAAAGCTGGAGGACTTTGTACCATCCATTCCAGTGTGGTTGGATTCTGTTCAACAGCCCAAGGACTTGGAGCACATCTTTTGTTGTTTCCACTGCTTGAAGTGATTGTTACGACCACGAAGAAACGACGAATCCCAACTACGGATATATAAGGGCCAGAACTGCTAAGGGCATTCCATCCAGCGTAAGCATCTGGATAATCTGGAATGCGACGTGGCATACCCGAAAGCCCTAAGAAATGCATGGGAAAGAGGGTCGGATTAACCCCGAAAGAAGTGATCCAAAAATGGATTTGACCTAAAGTTTCAGGGTATGTCCGACCAAAGATTTTACCCACCCAATAGTGAAATCCTGCAAATAAAGCAAGAACGGCTCCCATAGAAAGTACATAATGGAAATGTGCAACCGCATAATAAGTATCATGTAGAGCAATGTCTAGCCCAGAATTTGCCGGGACTATTCCAGTGAGTCCTCCTATGGTGAACAAAAAGATGGACCCTACAGCAAATAACATGGGTGTTTTGTATTGTATCGAACCTCCCCACATGGTAGCGATCCAACTAAAGATTTTTATTCCAGTAGGGACAGCTATGATCATGGTAGCTGCGGTGAAGTAGGCACGCGTATCAACGTCTAAGCCCACAGTAAACATATGATGAGCCCGAACAAGAGATCCAGGAACACCTATACTGATCATGGCATAAACCATGCCTAGATACCCGAAGACCGGTTTTCCCGAAAAAGTCGATACGATATGACTTATGATACCGGATCCAGGCGGAATGGGAATATACACCTCTGGATGACCGAAGAACCGAAAGAGATGCTGGTATAATATGGGGTCTCCCCCTCCAGCGGGATCAGAAAAGGTTGTATTAAAGTTTCGATCGGTTAATAACATGGTAATTGCCCCTGCCAGTACCGGAAGTGATAATAAAAGTGGGAATGCTGTCACTGGAACGGACCACACAAATAGGGGTGATCTATGCATAGTCATTCCAGGTCCACGCATGTTGGAGATAGTTGTTATAAAATTGATAGAACCTAAAATGGATGAAACACCTGATAGATGAGGACTAGAAATTGCTGAATCAACTGCTCCTCCAGAATGGCTGGTAATACCACTTAAGGGCGGATAGACCGTCCACCCAGTGCCGCTACCCACTTCTACTAAGGCTGGGCTTAATAGGAGCAAGAGACTTGGTGGCAACGACCAGAATGAAATATTATTTGATCGTGGAAATGCCATGTCAGGTGCACCTATCAGAATCGGAACAGACCAATTACCAGATCCACCTATCATCGCCGGCATAACCATAAAAAAGATCATTAAAGGAGCGTGAGCCGTTATTAAAACATTATAAAGTTGATGATTCCCACCAAGAATTTGATCGCCGGGTCGTGCTAATTCCATACGAATCAGTACTGAGAAGCATGTGCCCATCACTCCAGCAATGGCACCGAAGATGAAATAGAGAGTCCCTATATCCTTGTGGTTAGTGGAGAACAGCCATCGGACCGGATTTGTCATCAAATTGAGATTATTTCGTTTCCTTCCTTATCAGAGAGGGGCCCCCCCGTTATAGTAAGGTTAGGGAGCGGGGCTTATTGAAAAGGGGGAGTGAGGGTGGTTCTGAAAGGGGGAAGGTCCGGAAAGCCCTCACTTTATTGATGGGACATTTTGATCCCCCTTTTTCGTCTTGCTTTAGGTCTACCTAACTAATCCGTTTCCATTTCAGATTCCTCTTGTTGTTCCCATCCTATCAACATAGATAGGGCACGCTCATACCAATAGCTATGGGTCCCCTTTTGTTTGAGATCACGGAAGATCCGTTGGAGCTCATTGATGTCCTTCCTCGCATGTATCATCAACTATATTACCGATGAGATAGTCCCTTTTAAGGGAAGAGTCATTCTCCTCAAAGAGCTCGTTTAGCGGGTTCCCCATTTGGGTTTGAATTGAGTCCAATTCCTTGAGAGGGTCTTTCGACGGGTACGCCAGATGAGGGTTAGAGCGTCAAGCTCGGTCTGGCTCGATAAGGGGAGTTGTGTCCATGCCTCTTCTGGAATTGACCTCCTCGCCGCCGACAGCCCCATTGCTGGCTACAATACTACCAAAGTCACCCTCTTTTTCTAAGAGGTGAGATCTGGCGAAACATTCCCCCGAGCTTCGAGGCGGTGCCAAAGTAAAATGAAAATCGACTTCATCTTCCTTTTCCTTATCCTCCTCAAACTCGCAAGCTGCGACGATGATGATAGGAATTGGAATTGAAAGACCCAGGAAGTCCAGTAATTGGTATATACCAGCATACACCAATAATAGAAAAAGGACCGAAATTACGGAAAGAAGGATCTCAGTATAGTAGTGAGTGGTGCTGGATCTGCACCATGTCTCTCTTTTCTTCTTCATTCTCAACAGGAATGCATCAACAAAACTGCCCTTCCATATAGATCGTCGTGGCATGAACTTAGTCAACATGTTCCCTACTGACTATAAAACTACTCCTCTTCTCTTCCTATTGATTGATTGATCTTTTAAATTGACTTACAGGTGATGTTCTTTTGACGGTGAACCATTCGCACAACACTGAGCCAATTAGTCACTGACTGATCAGCTTTGACGTACTTGCAAGCCTAACTTTGGCATGTGAACACTCTCCTTCCTTGCTTTTTTCATACGCTTCTTGCTGGAGCGACCCGAAAACAACGTTCGACTTGCATGTGTTAAGCATATAGCTAGCGTTCGTTCTGAGCCAGGATCAAACTCTTCTTTTGAGTATGATTGGGCCCTGCAGTGGTAGAACCTGGTGAACCGGGCGTACTCCCTCTCTTCTCTCTCCTGACCCCTCACTTTCTATGTTATATATACACCAACCCAATCTCGATGTTGAAAAAAAAGAAAACGACAATTGCGTAGACTCGCTAGCGACTACGGCCGTACCGATTGGCTCGCGACTACGAACTACTGATGGCTCGTTCCGGCCGATACGTACCGCGACTACTATGTACGATTGATTCGCTAGCGCCTATCACGCGATCGTGCTAGCGCCGTATCTTGCGCCTGCTTTATTCTATGGGCCACGGCAGGATTACCAACGGAACGGGGGAAATAGAATCTAACATGTTTTGCTCGAATGAACGTTCCGAAGAAACTTCAGTTATATTAAAAAGGGGGTTCCTGGGTTCCTTTCCTCATGCTGAGAAAGCATTCATTCTCTTCAGAAAATCATTTTAAAATACTTCCGCACGCGCAAGAAATAGGCCAATTCCGCCGCTTTTTGTGCAATTTATCGTGGAGTCAAATTCTCATCAGTACGAGTCAAGGGAATGGCGCCCTGGCCTCTGATTTCCATATAAAGTACACGTCGAGGATAAAGACCCTCTTTAACTTCCATTCTGATCGACTGGATATCTCTCATAAGGAATCGAAGGAAGATGCGACCCAGGAAATCCCCAACGAAAAATACACACTATTCCTTCTTTTCTATCGAATCGATCATAACCACTACCTACATTCCACGAAATTGTGCACCACAAATAGGAACTAATGAACAGACCCGCGATCCCATAGAAAGACATCACGATCCCTTGGGCAAAAAAAAGGATTTGCTGAGACGGGAATAAGGATATCAGATTCCTACCAAGATAACTGGAAGTTCCAACCAATAAGAATCCTAGTGAACTTAAAAAAAGGATACAGGCCCAGCAGAAATGACTTGTTTTTCGAGATCCCGTTATAAGTTCTATCCATATACGTTCTGATCGCCAGTTCATACTAGATCCAGTTGCATCCTATTGGAATTGAGAGAAGAGAATAAGCCAAATGAATTTGATTTTACCTTCATTTTTGTTTTGCTCCCGAAGTCACTCTCATCAACTAGGAGTTGAACTCCTACAATCACTTCTTCGTTGAGACAATACACCCGGGGAAGGACTGATTTGAGGATGAGGAATTAGCATAGCAGACCCACTCGCTTTCTTCCCTCCCGTCCTTAATGGGAAACCGTTTTTTACATTTAGGAAGTGTTGCAACAAACGAGGTATTTCGCAATTGACATGAGACCTGGGACTAATAAATATATTATTGGGAATTTCCATTTTAATAAATATATATAATGCTAATAATATTTATTAAAATATTATCTTAATTAAGGAATGGTCCTCTTTCGTTGTTGAAAGGCCGGAAGGATATTGATTCTTCGGGCAATGATGTTTCAGCTAATTCTCAGTCAGCAGAAGTTCAGGATCTTACTGGGGGGAAAGAGTCTCACTCAAATGTCAACAGATTTGCAATCTTGGACAGCTTAGAGGAGGAAGATGGAGATTCGGCTGAGGTGAGTGGACATGATGATACTAGAAGCTCAGCAAGTGTCAGCTCAGCTAACACACAGAGAACAAGTCCTGCTGATTCCATTGGTGGAGAAGACATTCAACAGATGCCGGGGCAACAGAAGAATGAGGCCATAGCAAGATCTAAGAAGGGATCCCAGCTGAAATCTGCTGGTTCAGGTCATCAAACTCTTGGGGGAACTAATAATCAGCTCAGTTCTGGGCTGCAGTTGACTGATTTTTTGGCAGGGCAGCAGCAGAGTGATGGCTCAGCAGGGCATAAGAATGGAGCCCAGGTTGGATCAGGTCACACTATCCTCGGGGGGAATAACACTCATCTGGGTTCTGGACAGCAGTCTTCAGATTTGATAACAGAAGTTAAATCCGGGCCTGCTTATGCAGATCTCTCTGTGGTCGGGAATGATATCTTAATCGAGGTGCCAGTCAGGAATGAATGCTCTCTCGAAAATTCTGTAGAGGAGGAGTGTTCTGCAGAGGCTAGCATGGCCAAATCTCCCAATTCTGGGCAGAGTTTGGTTGCTGTTCACTCAGGGACTGTTCCTAAACATGCTGTTCTTTCCTTGGGTGGAAATTAGAACCTAGTTGAAGTGCCTGTTATGAGTGATTGCTCTACAGCCGGAGATAAACCGAAGCCTGGACCTGTTACAAGGAGATCTAGCAAACTAGGTGGGGAACAACCACTTTCGAGAATGATGCTGAAGAAAGAAAAGAAATCTAAAAAGCAAGGGAGTACCTTGGAGACCTCAGCCACCTCAAATCTTAACCATGAATCTAGCAGCCTGGAATGTTAGGGGGCCGCAGGCCCTAAGAAAACAAAGAGAGGTTAGTGACTTTATTTATTCAAATAATAAACCATTACTTGTTCTCTCGGAGACTAGAGTTGATGCGAAGTTTGCTTCCAAAATGAAAAATAGGTGGAAAGCCAATTGGGACTGCTGTGCTAACTTTGACTCTTGTCCTAAAAGCAGACTATGGATTTATTTGTTGGAACTCTAATATTCTGCAGGTTGTTAAGGTGAGAGAAAGTGCCCTGTACATCCATTGTATATGTTCTACTCTTGATAGTTCGTTTACCTTTTTACGGGTATCTATGCCAACAATTGGGGTGAAAATAGGAGGCAGTTATGGACTGATCTTCATGAGATTTCTCAAGGAATTAATTGCCCGTGGATGGTGTTAGGCGATTTCAATTGCATAAGGACTTTCTCGGAAAAAAGAGGCGGAGTTCCTACACCAACTAGATATATCATGGAATTCAATGCAGCTATAGAAAGAGCTGGTCTTGTCGAACCCAGATGGGAAGGGGCAGCTTTCACCTGGACAAACAAGGTGATAGGACCTAGGAGAGTGACATGCAAGCTTGATAGGGTTCTTATCAATCACGAGGTCCTTTCCAGATTTCAGGATGTCTTGGCGACCACGGGAAACTGTGGATTTTCAGATCATGCGCCCATTGTTCTTCAGCTGAACCATAATGGTTCTCAAAGTCCTAAACCGTTCAGATTCTTCAACATGTGGACCAGCCATAATTCTTTCTTGAAGACCGTTGAAGAAGCTTGGAAGATAAGAGTAATTGGGAATCCTATGTATCAAGTCACTCAGAAGCTAAAAGCTGTCAAGGCAGCCCTTAAAGCTTGGAATCTTCAGGTCTTTGGCAAATGAAAAAATCCAAAGAGCAAAGAATTGGACAGAATTCAAGCTCAGCTTGCTTATGATCAAGATAATGCTCAGCTAGCGATCGATGAGGCAGCTAAGATTGATGAGCTGAATGCGGCTCTAGACGTGGAAGAATCATTCTATAGGCAGAAATAAAGGGTTTCTTGGTGGAAGAATGGTGACAGGAACACTCCATTTTTTCACGCTTCTATGGCAGCAAGAAGGGGAAGGAAATCCATTCGATCTATTCGACGATGGGAATGGGCAGGTGGGAGAAGATAACATCAAACTTGAAGCTGAAAAGCACTTTCCATTTTTATTGGGGACTGCTCCCCCTGGGCTGATAATGGACAATTTTCAGGTGGAAAAAACTTAAAATAAAGACCAGCAGATATTCCTAACTAGAGAGGTGACCTCAGAAGAAGTGGAGAGTGTTGTCATGAGACTAGACGCAGACAAGGCCCCGGGGCCAGATGGCTTCAATGCGTTCTTCTACCATCATTGCTGGTCTATCATTGGAGCAGATATCACCAAAGCTGTCTTCCATTTTTTCAGAAGTGGTAAGCTCCGTAAATGCAACTTTTCTTTCTTTGATCCCTAACCCGCAAAGATTTGAGGATTATCGCCCTATTTCTTTGTGCAATGTCATCTATAAGATTATTTCCAAGATACTTGCAAACAGGTTGAAAGAGATTCTTGACCAGCTCATCAGCCCCAACCAAGCTGCATTCATTAAAGGCCGGAACATCGCAGAGAATATCCTTCTAGCTCATGAACTTGTGAGGAATTTCCATAAGGATAGAGGACCAGCTCAATTTTGTGTGAAGGTGGACTTACAGAAAGCTTATGACAAGGTCTCTTGGAACGCGGTTTTGGGGTGTCTCAGGCAGATGAGCTTCCCCCCCAACCTGGATCGAGTGGATACAGGTCTGCATTTCAACCACCTCCTATGCAGTTTTAGTGAATGGCTCCCCTTCGACGTTTCTTTCCTGGGAAGAGAGGTCTTAGACAAGTTGATCCTCCCGCATATCCTCAAGCAAGTCTCTCCCTGCTGGCTCCACCGGAGAAGTCGAAGATCCCTGTGGCGCTGCCTCCTGCACTACGCCAGTCTTCTTCTGTCTCTCCTCGCATGTCCTTGGAACGGGCCGCTCCGCCCCCTCGACATGAACTCCGGTCCTCCACGGACCCCGCTCTCTATCGCCTTGCGTATGAGAGCTGCTCTGTTGCGCTGAAGCAGAACTCGACGACGGCATAACGTCATAGCATCGGCGCCCCTTCTGACGTCACAACCTCTTCTGACGTGACTCCGGAAACTTCTCCTGCCGTTTCCTTTGGCTGTTCTTCCACCGACGTTTCGATCAAACTGTGGTTGCTGGTTTATGTACGTCCCCTCTCTCTGCTGCGAACCCACCCCAACTGGTTCCTTCGTCGAACACGACGTCACGGGACTCGTACACCCTTCTTGTCGAAGGCTCAATACACCTCCACCCTTTCCTCTCAGTGGAGTATCCAACGAACACGCATTTGACCGCCTTCTTGTCCAACTTCCCTTTAGACGGTTCAGGCAGGTGAACATAACAGACACAGCCAAATACTTGCAAGTGCCCAACATCTGGTACCTTCTTGTGTAGCATCTCATATAGCGTCTTGTTGGAAATTGCCGAAGACGGAGTTTTTTTATGCAAATAGGCTGCAGTCCTAATGCATTCGCCCCAATAAATCCGCGGAACTCCCTTGGCCTGGGCCCGGCAAGACTCCACCAGGTGTCGATTCCTTCTTTCGGACACCCCATTCTGCAGCGGAGTATGAGCACACGACAGCTCACGTTTGATTCCTATCTTAAGGAGCATGGAATCAAACTCCCTTGACACGTATTCTCCGCCAGAGTCAGACCTCAACCTCTTGATCTTGAGATTGTACTGATTTTCCACTTGCCGCTTTAAGGCGAACCTGGACTTCGAACAGGTTCGACTCAACTAGATGGGGATTCGAGGCGGGAGTCAACAGCAATTGATCCATCTGTTCCCAGAGGTTGGAGCATTCATCCTTCCCCTCCCGAACGTGTGGCAGTTTCTTCAGTCTCATTTTTCCCCCTCCGAATGAAACTTTTTCCCTAATGGTTTCGCCAGCCAGCTTAAAAACGGATAGCGCAAGCGCCCTATCACGTAAGGCGCTACGGTAAACAACCTGACGCAAGCGCCCCTTAATAAAGACTATAAAAGCGCGCGCTTCGGCCCCCTTTTGGGGGGGCCTACGCTTGCTGCCGTAGCTTGGTGGGTCACTTCGCTCCACTTCCTTGAACTGGCTAAAGCTGCACCAAGCGTCCTTCATTTGAAAGCTAAAGGAAGAAAGACAGACAGATGCTCTACCTGCTTTTGGTCCAAAGGCTAGTCTGCAAGTCCAAAAGGGCTAGGAACGGATAGGGTGGGGTGTTCTCCTGTCTTGTCTTTTGTCAATCATTTCTGCTTTAGCCTTATTGCGAAGCAAGGAATGGTGCTAGTCTGAAGGCTAACAGCTAAATATAGAGCTTGATGTCATATCTGACATATAAGGTAAAAACACAATTGTCGTATATGATATGATCGAACTTCCGCGAGTTCGAGTTCGGTCATACAGCATTCCTGCACTTCACCTTCCTTCTCCTTCCTTTCTGCCGCCCTTTCTTTTTCCTCCCTTTCATCTAGACATCTCAACAGAATGTTGTTGGTTGACCTTTTATACAACCTATCCCCACAGATTACGAACTGCATGGCTAGTCTCTGAATGGTCCACCGATCTCTCGGTCTAGCGTCGGGAGGAAAACTGCGGTCCTCCAAATATCTCTTGATATCGCTAAACCACGGGAGGCCATCCGGAGTGGACGGCTCCCTTTCGACTTGGTTGCAATATGAAGCTTCGTCTCTTTGCTCGACTTCTATAGGTCTCACTTCTACTCCTGAAGGGATCTCTAACATAGATGCTAATGTTTTTTCCAGGGCGTCGGCGCCTTGATCTTGCCATATAAGTGAACGAAAGGTAGTCGAATCCCTTGACCACTTTCTCCAAATACTCATGATAGGGAAGCCATTTCTCATCTCTCGTCTTCCACTCGCCCTTAGTTTGGCAGATGATCAGCAAGGAGTCGCCGTATACGTCCAGCCTGCTAACGTTTAACTCCAGTGCAGCTCGGAGGCCGGCTATACATGCTTAGTATTCGGCGATGTTTTTAGTGCAAGGGAAATTCCGCAACATGGAGATCGGCGCGTGGGCCTCTTCTGGAGAAAGACGGACAGCTCCTACTCCACTGCCATTTTTATTCATTGCTCCATCAAAGTCAAATTTCCAGGTTTCTTCCTTTGATTCTCGATCAACGTCTTCTTCTGCAGCAAACAAGATCTCTTCATCCGGAAAGTAGGTCTAACATGTAGATATAGAAGGAGGACAGGTTGTGCCGCCAAATGATCCGCCAGGGCCCTCCCTTTGATGGACTTCTGTGTGACATATGTGATGTCAAATGATGAGAGCAGAAGTTGCCACCTGGCGGTCCTTCCTGATAGTGCCGGCTTTTCGAACAAATACTGAATGGGGTCCATGCGTGCTAGCAACAGTACCAGGTAGGATAGCGCATAGTTTGTCGCAAGCGCTGAGTTGCCCAATTTACTCAACGAAGGGGCAAGGCAAGTCTTTTCCAAAGAAGAGTATCTTGACTCGCTGGATGAATTTCTTACAAAAGTAAGAACCCGCTCTTCTCTTCCAGTGTCATCATGCTGCCCTAGGGCGCAACCCATCGACGTATCGGTCACTGAGAGGTACATTAGTTACGGTCGCCCGGGTACAGGCGGCACCAAGACCGGCGGGTTCAGAAGATACTTCTTGATTTTGTCAAATGCCTTTTGGCACTCGTCATTCCGGGAGTGTTCTTGCGCAAAAGCTTGAAGATCGGCTCACAAATAGGTGTGAGCTGCGCGATGAAGCGACTGATATATTGGACTCTCCCTAAGAATCCTCTGATCTCTTTCTCGGTCCGTGGTGGTGGCATATCAATGATTGCCTTGGCCTTGGCTGGATCAATCTCAATGCCCCGTTGGCTGACAATAAATCCCAATAACTTTCCTGACGATGCCCCGAATATAC